ATACGAACAAAGAAAGCCTATTTTAGGAGTCCACCATATCAAGGGAAAGGGAGATCAGGCTTGGCCTTCGCTTTGCTTATTCATCTTTCTTTCTTTGCTTTTGAATGACTTGATGGGTCTGGATAATAACAAGAAGAGTCAAGGTAGCGAAAGTAGCTATACTCTAGTGGCTGGCGGGACTAGTGCTAGTGGTGAAGGAAATCAAATGGCAGAGAAGACACGGATTCAGACTTCTTTTTTCAAATAGCCCTTGGTGGTATGCAGATTCATTGAACGAAGAAGGCAGTCTTTCTTCCTCACGAACAAGATCGGAGCACCCAAGGTTAGGCACTCGATTGGATGTTCCCGTACGTACTCTAGAAGCAAGATCGCGAGACGTCCCTATAACACATCGCTGACGTCCTCAAGGCTTTCGTTGTCGAGAAGAGTGAAAGATCTCACAAGTCCTCCATACGTAAGTTTCTATTCCAGCCCAGCAACGAAGTGCCCGTCGGTCTGCAACATTCCCTGGTACGAGTATGCAGCGTAGTGACTAGTTGATTCTTCAATTCCTTGAAGCCCGTTGCGTAGTCCGTGTCGAGTTGTCCAATCCTTTATCAATAGGTACAACGGCAATCAGCGTCCTTCAATTCATGCTAGTCGTTGAGAACTCAGCATGTCGTCGTATTCCGGCGAACTCCGAACCGTTGTTCCGAGTCAAGTAGCAAAGCTAAGGGTAGGACGAATTATCAAAAATGGAGCATTGCCCTGCTTTCGTGTCGAGAAGCAGATGACTTTCCCGAGGTCACAGACGTCACTCAAAAAAACTCATTCCTTTTGTTGAATTAATTTAGAATAGTTCTTTTCTTATCTTTGAACCACTAACATCCAAGTATCAACGATGCGCGAGACCTTACAAACAATCTGGTAAGCTTGAGTGGACCGACTGAGATCTAAAATACTATGGTTAGGAACAGCTTGACTTATCTCAACAAGTGCAATTTCTTTCAGGCTTATTCACTGAAATATTATAAACCCTTTTTTCTTTCTTAATGACTTCGCTCTTCACTTACTTCATATCCAACTATTGATAGCCAGCCGGCCTAGTTTCAAAGGATACCCAGGGCGCTAAGCATGAATAGGAGTTTTGACAGTGAAAAACAGCAATCAGTATAAGAACGCAAACTAATAGTAGAAAGGAGTTAACTTGGGTATAGGTTTCTAGCTTGGGTGGGAGGACTCACTCACTAGGGAGGTAGCCGCAAAAATAGGAAACATAGGGAGTAGCAGCAATAGATAATAGGAAAGTAGGTGTAAGCAGCTACCCGATAGAAGTCTAACGAAAGTAGGAAAGAGTTTATTGAGTGACTTGAGGATAACGAAACCACTATCTATATAGATAGGATTTCCTATGCATAAGATTTCTGAGTAGTACTTGAAGCTTAGCACTAACATTGGCATTTAGTAGTAGTTCTGGCAATGAGTGACTACCTCTATATACCTTGCTCAGGGAAAGGAATAGGCATATTTCTAAAAAGGATAAGCTGGCAAGCACAGGTTTCTATAAACAGGAGTTAGGTATGGGTTGTGTGATTTGAACGACCAAGTAACGGATACAAGACATAGGCCCACTATAAAAAGGAGTTCATTTTTACGTAACGGTGCAGTACCGGTATATCCATATGGTTTAGGTTAGGTCAAGTAGTTGGATAAGCTGGATAGGTCAACAAGTGAGTACGTCGAGGGAGCCGTAGTTGATTTGTTTTTTAGTTTTCACGGGCAGAGACAGGTATGCACGGAATAGGGATAAGCGAGCACCGGGAGAGATATGCCAGTAATAGGACTAGGTTTAGAGAAATAGGCATATGTGAATAGGGCTACTAGATCATTAAAGTATAGGTTTTGGGTAAGCTCGCTCATATCGAAAGAAGAAATCGAAGGAAATGAAGCATAAACTGTCACCACACTGGGATAAAAAAAATCCTAGGCTGTTTCGATAGACAAAAGAAAATAGAAAAAAGCTGTACCAGATTACATTACTGGAAAGACTTGCTGCTTCAGTCAAATACGCGACACAAACCATACCATATATGGATCAATTTTTTACGGATGCTGCCGGCAAAGCGCATTCCAAGCGGGAATTGTTAGTTCAAGCCACATTCTCTGTTTGTTAACAAGATGTCCTTTTGCGCTACATGAAAAGGGTTGGCCTGGTGCCTCTCTTTTCTCTTTTCCTTTTCTTTAGGTGCTTGCCTGTCTTCAATGACTTTTCCACGCCGTCAATTCATTAGGCATTCGGCATCTTTAGCTTCCGCAGATTCTTTAGTTTGTTTCACTTCAACCTCTTCTGGGTCCTCCTCGAAATCGCGGATAGCTTAACACGACTCTGTCTTGTCGAAGCAATCCCCCTTTTTTTCTAATTGGTTGACGACCCTGACTCCCATAACAAACAAGACTTTCATATTAAGAATGTTAGCCACCTGGCAAAGAAAATGAAACGGGTTTCTGGTCTGTAGGGACCGGCGCTACAGGATTTGGAGCAGGGGTGACCAGATAAAAGAAAAAAGTGGAAGAGGGGCAAAATGCAAATTCTATCATGGAATGGTTAGGCCTGGACAGCGACCCAAAACAAAGGGCTTAAACTCTTAGGAAAAAGAGAAAACTTGATATTATTTGCTTTTTGAATGCAGACTAGAGGAGGGGGGATAGGTTTGCGAAAAGGGTCTTCCCGAATGGAAGATTACGCTCTGATCTTAACTTAAAAAAAACTATCAAATATCGACCGAGGGGAGTGGCGGCGGGTAGAATCACAACAGTACGATCCATAGAAGCAGTAGGACTTGACTTGGGAGGGGAAGTCTTTGAACTTTCTAACTGAAAACTGACGAATACTCCTTAGTTTAGCGTTTCCCACTAGGCTATGAACTTACTCGCCTAATTAGTCCTAAGTATAAAAGCCATTGGTTTTGAATAACCAGGTTATTTTGTTGTTTTCATACATTCGTCAATTCGTAAATCAGTAGTTACAATAGGTGATTCCGTCCTTTCGGCAGGAAGTACTACATAAGATAGCAGTGGTTTCCTACTGTCCATTCGGCAAGAAGAAGTAAGTACATAGCGATTTCCGCCCTTTAAAAAGTATATTTTCCTCCCCGGTAACCGCAGTAGCTTGAGTCCTGACAAGTGAAATTCCCAATTCACACACAGAGGTGAGAAAACTTATGTATGCCCTTATAGCCGCATAGTTGTTGCAAGGCTTTCGTGAGCAAGGTTACATTTTCTTCCCTTCTGTCTACACAAATAGCATCTCTTTTCCATTTCTATTTACCTAGTTCATATCTTTGTTTCGTGTGTTCGCCGGAAGGAAAGGATGCTGAACAGACACTTTATTAGCTTCATTGCAATATTAGGCATTACTAGAAGTACGGTGAAATAGATCGAGTTTTTTCAAGTATCAGGTATCGCTGGTTGGAATTTAAGCAAATTAACGTTAGGGTTATGAGTGCGCACTGCTATTAGTGTATAGCGTGGTGTACACTGCGATAAGGTGGCAGCTTACCTTCAACCCGCTCAAAAAAGATCTCATTAAGGATAATGCAGACCAGGAAGACAATAACAGCTATTCCAAGCTAGCAGAAAGGCAAGGCAAAAGCTATGCACTCTGCTAATGAGTAGTATGCTGTACAACTGTTGAGCGAGTGTGCTCACCATGTGAGGATGCTACCATGGATGGTACTGTCATTAAGTGATGTTTAGTAAGGTGAGATAGACTACTTAACAACCTCAGCTGCTGGCTGCATTGGCATCTGAACCGATAGAGGAACCTTCTAGAGGTGTAGACGTCCAGTTCGACACCCCATATCCTGTGGAACCCGAGGCATAGCCATAGGCGTTGCTGGAGGTTGGCATGCTCAGTCTGAGAGCCATATGGGAGGGGGTGAAGGCCCTCTTTGGTGTATAAGGAATTATTATGCTTATGAATTGGGCGTGAAGCATCGTTCAAACGGTTTTCCATCCCCCTCCAACAGAAACAGATGAGGAATCATATCAACGCATCGGACTTCTCAACACATAAAATGTAGGATTTTACACACTGCTCACCATAATAGGGATTACCCATTGATTCTCTGCTTTAATAAGCGTTCACGCCTAACGAGCGCTTCCATGAATTCTAAGAATCTAGTTCTACATTTCGTATCATGAATGCGCTCTTGCGCTGTCAGCCATCCTTATGGATGAAGGAGCTACAGACGTAACGATCTCAACCAAAAAGCACAAATCGCCATGTTCTCACTGTCTTAAATAGTACTGCTGCATAGGGCTGAAACCAACACCTAGTCTTGCTCCCTAACCAATATGAACCAAACCATCTACCTCTGCATCCGGGCTCGCCTACACTATCGTTCCGGATTCGTTGATTAACCTACAAGACCAGACACATACCTACCTCGCGATAAATACCTACCTACCTGCTTGGCTTGGCTTACCACATCCAAGAAACCTACCTCCCTTTCTACTTCCCTTCGGACGGGGCATCCCGGCGGGATGTCTTACTCCCCCTCGAGTCCGATCTCAGGGGAGCGCTTGGGCAGGGGCTAGTCTAGGGCTTGTTTCCGAAATGCGTATCACGATGCCAGTATCGGGCTGGTATCGGTTCCGGTCCTTGAAAAGCTTGACCGAGTAATCGCCCTTGAGCAAGGCAGGCATACGCATACCTATACGTCAAGGCCCATACGAAGATTGGAAACATGCATCTGACCCTTCCGATTTCGATATTGGAAAGTGTTCAGTCATGGCATGGGAAATCCTTCCTTTTACTCTCTCTTTTGAATGAGTCGTGGTGCGCTCATCAAGAAGGGGAAAGATGGATGGGAAATGCTTGTCAAGCTCGGTTCTTTAAAGAATAGCATACTCGTCTTCCTAGTGAAAAGCGCATTGGGATTCTCTAGTTGTGGTGGTATAGTGCTGCTTTTAGTGATTTGGAGGGTGCCTCCCGTGGGCATGCCTGCTACGCTGATTAAGCGGGTAGGCAGATGGATTGAGCTACTCGTTCAACTTGTTTGTGTTGGTGAGTTGTTCTATTATTGATTGGTCGAGCCCAGGATCATAAGAGAGCCGCGGGTGCTTGACAGGACGGCTTGGCAAGCAAGCTACCCCTGTTGTGTGGGCGCCAACTCCCGGTTCGCGATCTCTTCTTTCCTTTCCCAACCTAACAAATATAAAATTAAAAAATGAAAAAAACGACGAATTCTAAACCAGAAGATCTTCTTCTGTTGGATATCCGAAATAAAATGGGTGATCTTTCGGGAGGGAGTGCGAGTAGCACCAGTTCATCGTCTTATTTGTCTTGCAATTCTAGTCTACACTCTCATAGTCCTTCTTCAGAAGAAGGATTAATTTCTTTTGGGACTCCCTCGTCCTCTTCCTCTGTCAATCAACCTTCGCCGGTAGAATCCTTTTCTGTGAACCAGCCATCCCCTTCTTCCGTGAAAGGAGTATTCTTAATGGACAGTGGTACTCCCTCTTCCTCTTCGTCCGTAAATCGGCCATCCCCATTGACAGAGGAGATCTCAGGCGATGGAGGTTCCGAGTCCATCAGTTCTCTTTTCCATTTTCTGCAATTGGGGGACAACCCAGCAAATCCATTCTTAATGAGAGAAGCTATCGACAAAAAAATATACCAATTAATTAGAAGCACTCAGCGAGATATTGATATTAGAGCGGCAACCGAGCGTATATATGGAGAAAAAAGTGATGATATGCAATTTATGAAATTCCTGTACGAGGATTTAGTAGAAAATGGCGCAGAAAGTAAAGCTTTCAAGTATGGAGTAGGCGACCCAGCAAATTTCGCTGCGGAGAGCCAGAGCCCCTTGGATCCATTTTGCATTCACCCTCTCGCTCTCGCTCTCGGTCTCGGTTTGGTCATACTTATTTCTTTTTTTTTCCTTCGGAAAGTATGGAAAAACAGGTAAGAGCTAATCCTAAATGAGAGGAAGACAAGGCAAGGAGTCTAATCTCGAAAACCTTAAAAGGCTCGAAATGGATTTTCGCAACCCGGATTGGTGCGAGTCCATTTTTGAACCATTTATGAAATGGCTGGGGAAAATAAGTAGGAGGTATTAAGTAAATGCTTTGTTTGAGTAGGTATCAGTAGGATTTCTTCACGGCTTTTGTAGGTATCAGCGGATACCGAGGCCCAGACTTACCTCTCGGGTAGGTAGGGGGAAAGAAGAGTGGGTATGAGGGCTTCTTTCACAGTGCGTACATTTAGTGGTGCACACCTTCAACACAGGGTTAGCATTCTATACTATCTATTTCTTCTTCTTCTCAGGCTTTTTTTTATCCGCTTTCTTCTTCTTCGTCTCATGAGTCGAAGCATGCCGGAACCTTCTTTAGTAGTGAGCCGTACCGACTAGCAAGGGCTTCAAGATCACAGTAATGCCTGCCAAAACTTTCCTTGGGTACGAATGTCATGTTCAAAGCTGGTTTCTCTAGACACCTTGGAAAAGATCACTGACGAGCTCAATCTCAAAGTGTGAATGAAATTATCAGTTTCATCCTCTTTATGAGCCTGAGATCATATGGGTCAACAATTCTCATTTCTTAGTTATAGAAAGCCCTTCTCAAGGAAGTGAGCCACTCAATCTGAGCCAGCAGATTCTCATTCAGCTGTGCCGGTGCGCAAAGCAAGCACGCTATGTCCAATCTTTGGTATGCACATTAAGGGCTGACTCCGCTAGGCAAGAGGACTACTACTGAGATTATTCTTTTACTAATTGATGACCTGGGGGGAACAAGCAAGAACAGTGAAGTCAATATCTTGTCTGACGGAAAACCAAAGACACTCAAGACTTTCACTCCGTTCGGCATAACTCTAAGCCGCGCCTTGGAAAAGAAGCTTAAGAAGCATGGTGTACTGACGCCTTTTCCCCCATCTCCGCCACCAGATCCTCTTCCTCTCATGTTTACGGTAGGGGATAATAGTCTTTGTTTGTGAGGTGGGTCTTATGATATGAACTTTTTCTTCCTAGATGCGTGGAGGAGAGAGAAATGCACTTAGCAGTACCACTATTGTCTGAATCTGGTACGTAAAATAGATTTGAGTAGTTTTTACTTCTGTTGCATATAGGCCCTAGCTAAGCCCAATTGCATGAGCTCGACATTGAGAACTTAATTATTTCACATACCCACCTCTACTGTCCATCTGTATCACTAACCTCAAAATCCACGTTGACGCAATCTCTCCACTTTTTGACCAGCAGAGGAAAGGCACACAGAGGGTGCAATTACATCAAGAACGAGGTGGAAGGAGTACGTATTTGCATAAGCTCTTGTAATAAGTCCGGTTTTTTGGCATCATCTATCTATGGGGCCGTACACGTTAGATAGCGGGAAGGTATAACATCCGCCGGTAGGAAGCCCATCTGGAGCGGTTTGGTTTACTAGCATTTCAGGCATTATTGAATATAGTTGCAAGTTTTGTTTGGCTGTAGGCAGAAGTCTTTGGTTCCGCTTTGTTAACAAACGTGCCTCTCTTTGCTTTCTCACTTTCCCAGAACTGCTACTTTCCTGCTTTTAGTACATAGCTTTTCGTATCATCTATGATAATTTTCGTTTCAGAAACTCCTCAATATAGTCGTTATGGCAATTCTAACCATGTAGATTTTATTACCAAATTGTAGTTTTTTCTTTGTCTACTGTCCAAGACTGTGCAAGATACCTCAAGTACTGTCCAACTAATACTTTCCAATTCTGCCTTTCATTGCGAAAAAAAGCTGTCCAAGTATAAGTATCTGTCTTTGCTGCAGCACCTTTCCTCCTTCCATGGATCTCTTCTTCGGGTATCTATGTCTTTCTTTGAGTCAGGCGACAAAGGAAGGTACAACTAAACTGTAGTGGTAGGAATAGACCTTGAATCTGCGATCAGAACAGATCCTCGTTTTCTACTTGCTAAAGGGAAGAGAAGACTAATGCTTGCTGAACGTATAAAGAATAATGTGAATGGTACCACTAGATAAAACCAATGGAAGGAAAGTGGTAGAATAAGAAGGATAGGGTTTTCTGTATCTATACCGAAAGTGGAATGTGGCTAGTGTGCTTGGATAGGCCTTTGAAGCTTCCATGTTCTCATATATCTGGCCGGGTATTCAGTGTCTGATCCAACAGAAGGGAAAGGAAAGCCTACCTCATATAGTATTGCCTTGTAGCTTGCATCTTCGCAGCCTGCTCTTGTCGAGTACTAACTCCATCCCTATTCAGCTTACCTAGAGCCTGCCTGTTGGAGTTGCGTTCTCTACTCGGTTCATTTTTTATTTTGAGACACCTTCTCTCCAGCTATATACAGCCTGGATTCATCTACTACAGAATCCAAATCAGGTTCGTTGCTATTGCTTATAGCGATTTGCATCCAATATTGGGGTTGGGGAAGAATCAATATACTGATAATGTCGAATCAGGATCAACTAAGAAAGAAATCAAGTTAAGTATTGGGTGGAACTCTTACAAAGCTTTTCAAATATTGGTGAAGTGGGCGGTAGAACACCATCTGAACTAATTGGCATACAGGTTCGGTACTACTTGGCTACTACTTGAACAGATGGGTTTAGTCCCTTCCATCGCTAGCCCTTATACGCTAGGGATATTCGTACGAAACATATATGACTACGAATTGATAGTTGCAGACGGCTGTAGATAAGGTTGTTGCTTCGGCTCCTCGGCTAAGAAAAATAATAGTTGTATTGGCAAGGCATGAAAGGGATTTTATAATGCTATCCGAAGACGAATCGGAATACGGAACCGGAAGCCGTAGCCCAGAACCTTAAGCTTGAGCGGAAGGGGAGGAAACAGGCTATTCGAACTGGCGGGTGGGTGGATACCCTAGTTCTTATTGCTTTGTCGGAGCAGGGGCGGAGAGGGATTCATTAGTTTGACAACACAAGGGTGTCATGTGGAGAAAGAGAATTGAACTATTCTCCGGGTACTGGTACCGCTTAAGCCCAAGCAAGTGAAGAAATCCTGTAAGATGGACTTGATTTACTTTCCTTTCCAAGACCTATACCATATGGTTTGGGTATACCACTATCACCTATCGAAATGAAACACTAACCTGCCCACGACCCCCTATACCGGATACCTTTGCTTTGAAACCAATGACTAGTAGAGGATTTCGAGGAACTACAGCAAAGGGAAGTAGGGATGGGCTTTCCTCGGATTAGTATTCGGATTTTGCTGATCTTGCCAATGGTTGTTATTCAAAAGAAGGGTTCGCACCGGCAAAGAAGAATATATTTTCTAGTTGTAGCTTTCGAGGAGAAGAAGGATTGAATCAAAGGGACGAGCAAAGGCAATTCAATGGCTTTAAAGGATAATCGGTATACTTAGTGCGCTGGCAGGCCCAACGGTATCCAATCAATGTAGTCGGCAGAACAAAGGAAACAGGAATGAGAGATTAGATAAAAATCTAAGTACCGAGAGGAAAATAGAGCTCGAATCCATAGCATTCTCCACGCACCCACCATTCATTAGCAGCGACCTTACCACACATCATTACCACCAACCATTTCACTCGAATCTGTAGCTTTGCTACCTTCGCAACTAGGGGCAATGAAGATTGTATTCCTTTATTTATTTATCTTTCTTAGCATCAATAACAAAAAGAACCATAGGTGCACCGCACCAACCAAGGCAGAGATTGGAGATACTACGATTGGAGTGCAGTGACCGTACCCGAGATAGATCTGAACCGACGGTTGCGGAGAATAGGTACTACGGTAAATCTTGGGAAGAATACCGCTCTATTTTTATATTTGGCATACACGACATACAGCATAGTAGGAAAGGCAGAAACCACTGTCATGAAAGGAGATAAAAACTATCCACCATCAAGAATGGAGCAACAAAGGAAAGATGATTATCTTATAGGAAGACTTCTTTCAATGAATACTCCAAAGCAAAGCATATTCTCTTGATTTCTTCACTGGCACCCTTATCCAACCTGCTGTTTTGCCCCCTGTTACTACGAACTTGTTTTCTCAGATGGCAGATAAGCTTTTGAGAAGAGACCACTTTGATAACGAGCTTTCGGGTTGCCGTATTGATACCGCCCTTCGGGGGAACAGGAGAATAGCATGCACGGGAGAAGGATTTAGGGAAAGGTACCCACCTTTTAACGGGAGAAAGGCCAGGTCATCAGAGCAAGCATAGTTTACTGGGCAAAGCAATCATCTCGTTTTCCCCTCCCTTTTTGGGAAGCACCTCTCTACGCGAATGTTGATGGCGGCTTTCACCACAGGATTGTGTCCCTTATAGATCTGATAACAAGTTTCTAGCTGACAATACGAATAAAGGATAAGCTCGACTGTCCTGCATCACCATTCATCATCTTATCGGTATACAGGAACACGGTGACAAGACAGCAGCCGCCCATCGCTATCTCTCTCCCCGTGCGAAAGCAAGGCCTCCTGTTTGTGAAACTTTATTTGAATGAATGCCAATTGAGCTCCTTTTTTTCTTCTTCTGACAAACTTTTATTCTAAGGATTTTCTGATAGCCAAGAATACATAAAAGAGGTTGGATAAAAAAGAGGATAAGAAAGGGATGATGGGAAAGTGACAAGACTGGACTTCGACTCGTTTAAAAAGAGTTGTAGCCGTACGGAATTCAAATTGGAATTGACCCATCTCATGATACAAGTTACCCTGGATTTATTTCTATTCCTATTTAGCTGGGCAATTCTAGTTTTTGTTATGATGATCTCATGGATAGTAGTATTTAGTTCTTCTTTTACATTCAGATTGGTAGTAGGTTTTCAGATAGCTTAGCCCTTGATATGATGAAATTTGTATTGGAGAAGACGGGCGCCAACCCGAAGGGGAATGTAGCTATGCTGGACTTCTTCCTACTAGCTACGGTGCTGCACCTGCTCCTAGCTACGATGCTGCTCCTGTCCGCCCCTTGATTTATCACCCCTTTGGTCTTTTATTGGTCATTGATTTATAGACGGGAAGATAAGTACCCTGGCTCGAGCCCAGATATCGATTTACCATTCCTTTATCGGATCTCCGAAACGGGAAACAAGAAAAGGAATAGAAATCGTGTGCCAGCGGGAGATACGAAATTCACTGGTTTTTACTCTCAATCCACAGGTGGAGATACCTGGGGTGGGTTTTCATGGCCTATAGTCCCCTGCCGCCGAAGCACGAACTACTTGAAATCAAATCGCGGATCGGCAGCTTCCTGCGACATTCTTTCAATGCAAACGTGGTATTTTTCTACCCTTTGATAGATAGCAAGCAGCTCCTATAACTTGATCGACAGGACCCAACCAACTAAACTATTGATTTTGGCAAAGCTAGACCTTTTGAGGAAAGCAGATGCAGATAACGAAAGGAAGCTATTAGTTTTTCTTGTACTCGACTCGGCTTTTCTTTACTGACCGCTTTCGTAAGGAAAGAAGACAATAGGAAAACCAGGTGAGAAGTTTTAGAGCAACCGATGCCTACCGTCCGGCGATGTCCCTAGGTGGAGCTGGCTTACCACATTCCGATACCTCGGAACCTTCCCTTCGTCAATTTTGAATAACGAAAGTATCAACCGCTTGCTGGCATGCCAAAACACTTATTATGTTTATGTGAAGTGGATTCATCGGAAGAGAGAGGTAAAGCATTTTAATTCTTCGCTTTTGAGCAGTAAGTATTTCGCAAGGCGGCCCGGGGGTCTTCTTCGTTTAAGGGGCAGTTGAGCAACCAATCATACTACGTAGTACGGGAATTGTAGTTCACAAGTGAAGCCTCCCATGAGTGACTAGTTGGGTGGTAAAAATGGGTCAGTTATAAACAAATCCGTCTTTTACGGCCGATTGAGACTGTCTTCCCTAGAAATAGAACGCTCTTTGACGAGAAAGCCGTCTAGCACCTGTAGCTGGCTTGCTTCACGTCCCGCTGTTTGCTTACGAGGTAGCGAGCCGAGGCAGACGTTTGTAGATCTTGCCTCGAAGCCTCTTCACAGTTGATAGCATCACCTGCGGGGTATCAGCCTTGCCCCTCATCATTCTTTGAGAATCATAAGGACCCATTCCGGTAGTGCGAAAATCTGCTGCACTGTCTTCACTGCCAAGCTCTAGTAATAGAAAATTAAATCAACTATCTAATCGAGCATCAATCCTAGGAATTTTCTCCTCACGGAGAGAGAGATCAGAAAGCTTGGCACCGGATTCCGAAGTACCAGTACCGAAGAAAGCAAAAGCTTTCGAGAAAACCCGAGCAGCGACTCCAATGGTTGGTAAAGGGAATGACCCTAGATACTCAGTGGCTGGAAAAACACATCCATTTGCTCGATTTAACGAAAAAGCGCACAAGTCACGCTCGCCTGTTAGAAGTGATTTTAGGAGGAAGTTGGATTGGTATTTTCTACTGGATTTGTGCCTATAGACCAAAGATAAAGTCTCTCTCTCGCATAGCCGGAAAAGTAAGTACATAGTGTAGAGAGAAAGAAATAGAATCTCGTGTCGACTTGGAAGTCAATAGTAAATCACAGGCAGTATGCCCTATTTTAAAACATGCAATGAGGGTACGAGCAACACTCCCCAAACTTGGCATGACTCATCGCCATCTTGTATTCATGATCTTACCTCGCCTTGGTCACAAATGCATAGCATAGGATCGAGTGGATCGGCACCCAATAGGCCAGATTTTCCTATCTTTGATGGGGGCAATCCATAGTGTTTTGATCTAAGATTGCAATTCTTCCATGTTTCCGCAGTAGCATATTGTTCCATGGAGCTAGGGTCCAAAATAGGAATCAACAAGTGTTTCCACGACTCTACCGCCCGGCCAATCCTGTTCCACTGAATCCCCTCCCTTCTTTCTCTTTTTTCTTTCTTTTTGTGCGACTCCCCGGATTTTCATCCAATTCTCCTTCAGCCGATTCTCCTAAATTTAAGACAATTATCCTCACTCAAACTTCAAAAAGTCCTTTTTTCTTTCTTTTTCTGATGTAAATTCTGTCTCCTTTGTCCTTCCTAACGCTAGTCTAGTCTCCTTCGTTCCACTCGTCCTTGCTTTTTTTTTCTTCTTCCTATCGGTCCCAAGGTCAAAGAAATAGGTTCAGTGGTTCGACCTCCCAAAGGTTAAAGAAAGACATCAATATTAAGACCACTCCCTCCGGATGATGATATGCCCCAACCATCTATAGCCCATGGTTCGTTACTCGGGAATTCGGAGAGGTCAGATGAGATAGATGGGTGTGTTCAAAATGGAATGATCCCCTTTCTCATGTTTGAATTTCAGTTGTCCACAAACAAATAAAGAGTCCGAAAAGACGTACGCATAACAGACTCGGTACCTAGGTCAATGGGTTCAGTGGAGAATTGCGTTACTGTCATAGCGAAGGTATCTATGAAATGCAGTACCAAGGTCAATGAAATTGAAAGGCACCTCTGACAACAGAATCAAAAGGGATTTGGCGGCTATAGACGACTCAGAGGGGTTTTCATAAAGAGAAGCTTTCGCGCAGTACACCTATTTTTCTATAGAAGTGAATGGCCCCTTAGTTGGCTAGTCTGATCAATCGGCAGGCTCAGCCTCTACGTCGTATTCTGATATAGATAGAAAGAAAAGAACCGAACTCCTGGAGGGTGAAAGAAGAATCTCAAGTTGATACTCTGCCAAGGAATCTGTCCACAACTGGTACTTCACATGCCTTAGAAGTAGATTTGAATGAAATGAGCAAACGTTACTAGGAAGGTGAACTTGCTATCAAACTACTGCCTGCGCTAGGGGAAGCGCGAAAGAAAAACCATAAGATCTGATACCCTTGAAGGACTCCCAGGAATGAGAGAGCAAGTACAAGGACAATCTTATTTTCTAAGGATAGGCGGTATTCCATAATTAACATAGTTCGGTTAGAGTGGATTTTAAAAGCTACAGCAGATCGATAAGTTGCTAATTTAGCTAAGTCAACTCCACTACGGAATCTAGCTCTCCATAAGATAAGAGGGTATTCCCAATGAGACAAGTAGTTTATCGAAGGGACCCTCTGTCTGAAGATTGTAGTCCGGATTTCTCGGTTTAGAAGAATGAGCAGGTGCAGATGGTCAATCTCCATCTTGAAGCCGAGTCTCTCTGTCTTCTTATTTAAAATAAAGATATAGAGAATAACTCGATCGATCGTAGAATGATTTCGTGATCTGATCTTCATTTGGGCGGCTTTCGTTTCGCTCAATCCGTGGCTGTAGTGATAAGGCAGGGGTAAAAAAAGAAGATATAGAATTGTAGCTAACGGGGTTCGCTCGCCCTCGCCTGTCACTATAGCGTGTCAAGTTTCTCTCTTTCCAATCGGGATTTTTTAGGTGTGAAGTGAAGTTCACCAGAAACGCTAGCTATATGCTTAACACAGGGTAGGGGATTCCATTCCACCAAAGACGTAAGGTGAACGAGTTCACCCCGACTCCAGAAAGATAGGTCAAACTGTGGACTGAGGTTCAGTCAGGAATTAGCGTATAGAAAGGAGCAAGAAAACGTATGCGCTTTAGCAACAAAGCGCTCATCCCTTGTTCTTTCGCTTGGAAGCTCAATCCCCTCGCTTCTTCTTTCGCTTCTACGCTCGTGCTTTCAGCAAGTTCGTACCAGTCGTCAGTCAAGGAGGGAGCTCCAACCTCCGCGCCTAGCCGCAACCTAAACGCAGGTTCTATCCTGGCCAAGCAAGCAAGGGGAACCCCGGTGGGAAGAGGTAAAGAAAGATCAGGGGAAGAAGCGGGGTAGAGGAATTGGTCGACTCATCAGGCTCATGACCTGAAGACTGCAGGTTCGAATCCTGTCCCCGCCTAATCACGTCAGATACTTGTAAGAGTCCAGATCACCTGGGTCAAAGAATCTATGTTCAAGTCGCCTGCCTAACAAATAGACGACAGCGTACTGTAGTTAGTCTGTCTGTGTCGTGGGTCTGATCCTACCATGGCATGGAAAGTGTTGCTGTGTCAAATCGAGATTGTGTGGGTGTTCAGTCTATGGTTTAAGGTTTCAGGCTTCGGGCTCATTGCTTTTACGCCCTTCGAGGTGCCATATTGATAGCGACCTTCGGCTTCTCATCTAAAGGGGGAAGTGAAAGATGGGGGATAGGGTTTCGCCCCTCGCGGGATGCCTATGTTCCTATTCAAATGAAAGTAGACGTCGCAAGGTTCCCTGGTTTTTCTTATCATTTCATTTCTTGCTAGTTCTTGTGCAAAGTGTCAACTGATTGGAATTCAGCGCATGGCGAAAGGTAAGGGGAAGAGACCTACGCTCCATGTGAGTCTGTCTTGACCGGTTGGCTAGAAAAAAAAAGAGTTCATTATTGGACCTCCGTGCTCAAATTCTACTTGCTTCTTGGGAACGAGTTACTGGCTTTTTACGGTTAGCGTATGAAGAGAAGATGCTCGCAGGCTGATCAATAGAAAACAAATGGCTGGCTTACTGGATGGATTGACGGATCGGAGGGAATTGAATGACAAGGTAGGAATGAAGAACAATGCCCGGGTCGGTGAAGACCGGTCTCAGAATTCAAGAAAAGGACTCCCTCTGTCCGATGGTGCGTCATCCTTGTCGTATCGACTTGGGCGTAGCGTAGATCTGGTAACAACCCAGTAAGCCCTATTATTAATAACAAAATGGCAATGACAATGGCACAAGGCTTCGCCCTTTTCTCTACAAGATCTACTAAGCTATTCTTGAGCAAAGAATATACCAATAGGGGAAGAAGGAATGAAGGTCGGAAGCGAGTTCGTGCTTGCTTGGGAAGTGCCAACATGCTATGCACGTCAATGCCCAAGAAGAGGTCTCTCATTGAGAAGCATCAAGTCAAGAAGACTCAAGATAAGAGTGCCCAAGCTAACAAGAAACGTTTGGAGAGGCAGTTTGCAGTTGGGGATTGGGTTTAAGAAGTAGTTGACCAATCTTTCTAGCTCCATTGCGAAACCACGCCCAAAAAGCTAGATGCGAACCAAGAACATTCACAATTTGATCCCATCTTTCTTCACTTGCTTCCTTCCTTTCTACTAAACAGAATTTGACCCTATTTCAGTACCATAAGCCCGGATCTGTCTGACCAATAGGAGTGAAAGGTATCAAGAGATGTCGTATTAAATTAGAAAAGGCATTCGAATCCAGCCAAACTAAGTTCGAAATCGGAGTACGTGCCCAGCCCGGATGAAGGAAGAAGCAAACAGGGGGATTAGTCACATCAATTATCATTCATGCCTTGCTCAACTAGATCTTGATTGCCTGTTTCATTGATACCTTGAGGAAGTACAGGAATGTAAGCAAGCGAGGCCAGAACAAGGAGAGTCAAGAAAACAGTAGCCGTTTGCTCACAAGCTAACACGAAGCACGAAACACATGGATTCTCTGAGAACCGGACTGACCCAACCAAGCAATCACTTGAGCCATTCACAATCCATGATAGGAGAACTTCTTTCACTTTATATGATTAAACAAGTGAGTCTTTCGATTCCGTACCCTCTGGTGAAGCTGCATTTACGCGAGTCGGAGTATGCTATTCCAAGAACAATCACAAAAGCCGTGCTTGGGGAAAAGAAGGATACCGATGATTGTTCACCACTGCCGCCTACTCCTTCTTGTCTTTCAATCAAGAATTGACATAGATAAAGAGTTGATAGTTGATGTGAGTGATGCACAGGGGAAAGCGCTACTATGCTCCATTAATTTCGTATGAGTTAGTTATTGGCTGGCGGCCTGTGCTACAATGCTCTTGCTAGTGTGCTTCAGCGTTCGTTGCTATCCATCTTGTACAAGGGTATGAAGCCCGACCAGAAGGCACGGGTGAATGGAGTTGAGTTTGGAGGTCTCCTGAAAATTGGGTCGCACAACTCTACCTGCTGGTTTGAGCACTTTTCTCATGAATAATTATGATGCAACTACTTCAGAACTTGTTCTCCCTGGTAGAGGACGTATTGCAGTGAACGCCGACAGTGTTCATAGGGTGTTTGGTCTACCGAATGGTGGTGATCCTGTCCCTTATGAGTTTGATTCCACTGCGGATGCCTTTATTGATTCTCCGTACGGACTTACGGGAAAGCAGGTACCAACCATACAGGGAGCCAACTAACCACCTATTGTACCCCATAGAGGCAGCCTAATTACCACATTTTTGAGAGAAGAGGGAGCTGTTGACTGCCGAACATATCTATTTGCATTTTGATACCATCTTCCGCCGGCTGCATCTTGATCTCGATGTGCTGCCGGAACTGCTCTTTTTTAGAAACTGGAAACTGAGTTAATGGAGTCAAGCAAGAAAGAAGCTTGTTAGGAATGGCCATTGATTCCCTTGCTTTGGCCAGGTCCTATATTCGTTCCCCATCCCAAGGGCCTGAGGCAGGTTCGGAATAATAGCAACATGAATACTCGAGCGAACGAGAACTCAAACGCTCTTTTCATCGGTTCACGGTGCGCTAAGCAATGGCTCAAATATCAAATCAAATCTATTCTCAACTCCTCGCGGAAAAACCTGTTTGTTATAGTAGGCAATCAAGTTGTTTGAAAGTGAATTCATGTCCCGAGTAATAACTGAGATGGGAGTCTTGGGCTGGGAAATCGAATCCAAGATATGATGGCTAACTGACTCTAACATTGGTATCTTTCGTCCACTGCTTTGAGGCTACTTTTAAGTGCCCCAAGGGCTGCAGAGTCAAGTTAGGCGCACAAAAGGCGGGGACCAATACGTACACATCCTCTCCAGAGGCGGGTATTGAAGTTGCCCGAACAGAACACTAAGGTCAACGGTTCCCGATTTGAGAAAGAAGCAAGTTCTTTTTGACCGAGAAGCAGAAGCCAATACAGCGGTGGAAAAGGATTTAATGTTGGACTATGGCCTTGCTTTATGGCAGTTACAAAACACATGAAGTTGAGAAAGGGTCCCGTATCAACCAACAAGCTATCCGTTGACCTATCTTGCCTAGCAAGAAAACGGCTTGCGCCTCACTCAAGCAAGTGCGAACGGGTTTCAAGTTAAATAACATTTATATTGAATTAGGGCGTTTTATATGCTTCAGGTAACTCATTCACTGGATGAGAGAAAGTTCACGCTCCCTAGTAGAAATTGATTACAAAACTGCCGCAGGCAAGATAAATATAAGTACAGGAGAGGAAATAGGAATGAATTAAAGAAGGGAACACGAGCCGGCACGCAGGAACCTTCATCAAGCTGCTTAGCTTAGTTAAGGGTAACGAGCAATGGAATTCGATGCCTCACGGGACTAACCGCGACAAGAACATAATCAGCTATTTCACCTTGCGAGCGAGGAAGACAATGTTTGAGCTCCCTGCCCGATTGATTTATCAGGGAAATGAGTAGTACATAGCCTTCTCCGATGGCCGGAATTTAAGCTATTGTCAACGAGAGGTTAAAGAATATTCCCGCAGGTCGGGATAAGAAAAGATCAGAAAACGGTTCGGTTGTGAATCTGGGTCAAGAAATGGGGGTTATGCGCCAGCCTATCAAGCAAGCCGAATAGGCGCGCCTGTATGATCAATTCCTTGGTTTTTTCTTACCTGACCGAGAGACGGGGCCGATAGAGCATATTCCGGACAAGTTGGTTCGATTCGCAGTTCACTTTCTATAAGATAACAAAACAGCAGACCCGCCCCATGCTTTTCTTTACGCTGACCCGGCATTCCCCTTTGCATTTCTTCCAGGCACAAAGGGATTCGTTTTTATGAGAAGCGAGTTGTTCTAGGCTGGGCCGATCCCTACCCGTTTTGATCTGACAGCGGACGAACAGAGAAACGTGGGTCTTTTTCTCGCATTTTAGCGATCAATACCGAATCCTCATCTATGCAATTCTTGTACTTATTTGATGAAAGACAAAGAAAGAGATCAGGTTATTTATGATCGGAGAAAAGGAAGGGGAAGCTGGTGAATAACTTAACCCATCCTCGCTGGCTGGAGTTAGAGCTTTCTTAGGTTAGGAATCCACATAAGATAAGAAAGAAATTCTCATCGTTGACCACGAGCCATTCTAGACAGTGCGGGCGGCAAAGCACTTTTTAATGGTTTTGGTAGTTCAATTTCAGTAAATTAGCCAAGGCATAAGGTATGTTTAGACGAATCGGCCCTATTTATCACTCTTGCTACCAGTTGCATAGAATCTATCATAAGCCGTTGTAAACAAAGGATTTTCCTATTAATAATTGGGCCAACCAACCAAATAGTAGGGTTTTTCGCACGGTACGGGAGTAGGTCTCTCCATCTAGGAAAAGCAAAAGCTGGACGATCGAGAGAAAGTAGGCTCATATTCCGGTTCAAGTACAAGTAGAGGATCACGCCCAAGCCTACATAGTTCCAACCGGAGAGGGGAACTCTCTCAAGAAATCGACAAGAAAGCAAAGTAATCGCAATTCTTAACTTCGCTGATCCAACAACACCAGTTCCTCGATCTTGAGAGTATTTCAGTACTGGTACTTCGGAATCTGGAGCAAGCAGGTTTCATTCCTGGTAAAGGTGATTGGTCGGTACTCCCCTCTGCCAACCCACGAGCTAAAGGAAAAGGAAAGAGGAGAAGGAAGTAGACAAAAGTCGTGATTTCTTCATTACCCGGAGCCTTCTCGGGTAGTCTACTTATGACATGGCTCGTTCAGAGGGCTCTTCGCGCTGTCTTCCATATTACTATTTGTCCAAACCAACCAGTAGTAGAAATTAAGAAATGGTAAGATTTGAGACTATGAAAGACCCGTTTGTTTACCAATTCGTCAACTATAAAGAATTTGTTACGAAATGAATGAGCAAACCAGCAGAACCAAGAAATGGGAGGGATGGGGTTTAAGTTGAATTATTTAACCTTGCCCTCCTAGCGAGACAAGCGTGGAGAATGCTGCAAGAACCAGAAAGTTTGAGCGCAAGGGTGCGAAATGTATTTCCCTGATGAAGACTTCCTAAGAGCAGAGTTAGGAAACCGACCATCGAAGATTTGGGGAGGAATATGTGAAGGGCGTGATGTTATGAAGCAAGGTTTAATTCGGAGGATTGGTACGGGGAGCGACACTAGGATCTGGACGTAAAACTGGATTGGATCCCGAGGCACTTTAAAATGACGCCGCTGTGCCCGCGGTCCAATGATCCACCTATGTATGTTTGTGTCGGATCTTATCCATGCTGCAACCAGGCCGTGGAATATGGAGGTGGTCAGAGAACATATGTATGAGATGGACGCCGAAGCAGTAGCGAACATTCCCATCAGTCATGTTGCCCAGCCGGAAAGAATGGAAGAGGATTTTTCGTATCACATTCGTACTGACTTAACAGGATCCGTCTCCCATAGTAATATTATGACAGTCTCTCTTGCCCCTTCGTACTTACTTTTACTTGAAACAGGAATTTCTTGGTGCTCAACTGCTTATTCTGCTTTTCCTGGTACCGGTATAGATAGATAGAAAGCGCATTCAATCGAGAAAAGGATCAACTGATCCACCTCTTGACTTTTTTGTTTTTTATTCGGCTGTTTCAGCATAGGTTGGGTCATCAAGTTGCGGGTCTCCGGTTGCAGGCAGGTCCGGTTGCGGGTTTTGAAGCGCCTACCAACTTAATTGTGATTGAAATGACGATGGCAACAGGTTTCGCTTCTGCAGCGGGCATATTATAAGCATCAGCCATAAAATCTAGAGATCGCAATGCGTTACCCACTTTTGGATCCGTAAAACGGAGAACATCAGAGAGAAAGATACGTCACCTAAACTCAATTTACACCCTCACTTATATGAGTCGGCTAGAAACTCAAGGCCTGGCCTTTTGTGGGAGAATGCGGAGTCCTTCCCAAAATCGCCTGGATCAACGAAAGATCTGGATAGCGCTAGGTTGTGTGATACTGATGTCAGATTTTACTCATATACATCCGATAGTTAAGGCCGTGAAGTTTGAACAGCCTCACTTAACCCTGGTTCGGTAACCTTTCTAGCGCCCAGGTATCCATGACCTGAAGTAGTTACCTAATCATAGGTCTATACGTCAGATCTCCTTGCGTAGAGGTTAAGGCCAGACGGATTACTGAAATGTAGTTTTACTAACGTTTCCTCATCGACTGCGATAAAAGAATATGCATGTGATTCAATTCAAGGGGCGAAGCGGAGTACATGAGATTGCTAGCTCCTTTTGGTGGACAACGGTTCTTTCTTTGACAGATGTCTAGGGATAAACGCTCTTTGAATGGGTTAGTACCACTATCATGCCCTGTTGAGAAACAGTCAACTCACAATTTCATAAGATAACATGAAGGGGCATTCAAAACAGAGTTTATGCGGTTGGCTATGTCCCTTCCTTCAACTGTTCTGATTTCTCTACGAGTTTTGATCGAGAAGAAGTCTTCACAGGTTTTCCACTACTGTATTCTTAAAGCGGTACTTCGGCCGGAAAGAAAGCGGTTCTGGTCCGGTCGACTCCCGTGCATGCTCCTCTGGGTCAGCACGAAAAGCAGTTGTTGCCTTGTCCGGATAAGTGGGAAGGTGCAGACTTCCTTTGTACAGCTCTGTTAAAGAGCTTTGAAACCTCAGGGGGGGGATACGATTATTCATCCCACAACCCAGCCCTATTAGGAAGCGATAGAAGTGGAAAGATAGCAGGTTTCAGATCGGCATCCCATCTCTTAACTTTTGCTTCCCCCTTACTTGGAATGATAAGTAGGTCCATCCGTAGATCCAGGGGCATCGAATTCTTTATCCGTTGGCAAAAACGCTAGTTTTGAACCAAAAGAACCGAAAGGCACTGAAAGTTGTTTCGTCAGATCCACCTTCCGAACTTGAAACCGCTGAATCGGATTTTGAAAAAGGCACAGGCGTCCCCGAAGGGTCTAGTTGATAAGAAGTAATAAAAATGGTTCGCTTGTGGATATCGGACCCATGGAGCTCATAAGAAAAGAGTATGCTTTGCTTTGAAAAAGCTCTTTTTGGGCTAGATAAAATAGAAACTGCATACTTTGAATGAGAAGTTGGCTATTCTCGAGGCAGCCCCGCACTTAAAGTTGTTTGTGTTTGTTCTACGGAATTCAATAAAGCATGAGTTCGGAGTTCCTAAGTTCGTAGAACCTAGTGGAATGAATCAAGCGAGAGTACCTAGACCTGTTGATCAAACTAGAGCTAGTATTTCAAAACAAAAAAAATCGTATAAAAATAAAGCAAGAAAACGGATGCGCGCTAGCGCAACGGCTTTCGCGCTAGTTGCTCAAAAAATCGTATAAAAATAAAGCAAGAAAAAGGTTCTGGCAGGCTGCGGGCGGGGGACTGGAAATCCTCTTTTTTGCCCATTGGACTCTAAATCCAAACGGAGTGAGTGGTTCGATTCCACTCTCAGAACGAGACTGAACGAAAGAAAATGCAAGTGAAACGAGACGAGAATTGTAGGCTGATTTCCTAAAAGCGGTGGTTCTCGCCTCCTTGTGCCCAAAGCGGGGTGGGCGACTGCGGTTCGAGTCTTTTTTGATCGGGTAGATCCATATGTTCCGGGGGGGAGACGAGGTGTAGCGCAGTCTGGTCAGCGCATCTGTTTTGGGTACAGAGGGCCATAGGTTCGAATCCTGTCACCTTGATGTGGTATTCACAGGGGCCGAAGTGCAAAGCCCCGTAGCCTATCCGTGGTCGGGAAGGCAGGCGAAAAGCACGCACAAAAAAAAAGAAAGCAAAAATGCTTTTTTTTTCTTCTCCCATTATCAGGCTTTTGCTTTTGGTATTCTATATCTATCTAATATTATAAAGCTATTTCACTGGTTTGATTTACATACCTCTGTCATGTTATTTGTCTAGCCTTCAATCAGAATAGCCTCTCCACCGGTTCCGAAGATTCTTTCGGCATCAATGTGCTTTTGGATTGGAATCTTCCTATGAAACAAATAACATTCATGAACTGTTTAGGACAGAACAGGCCTCAGTAGAAAGCGAGCTTTTTTCGCGTATAGCCAATCTCGAAGCCCAATTAGCGCACGGGCTGCCCCCTCAACTCAACCCTGGCGAGTACGCTAACTTGGTCAGGGAGCATTTAGACGGTGCAGTTAGTATTGACCACTACCGCCAAGTCCATAATTCCTAAATTGATGAAGTACACATAATGGAGCTCAAAAGCCGATTACAAAATCTACTTTTTGAGCATCTTGAAACCGCACATAATAAATATTATGAATGAATCACCTTACATACGAGAGACTGCTTTCGATTTTTTCGAACAACAAACAAGTCGAACCCAATGAACAATTCCATTCAAAGGAATGTTCTAGAGGGGGCCCTTTTCCACTATATTCGCGATATTGAAAAAAATGGAAGAAATTCTTCACGATTTCTAGAGTTCCGGGATTACTTCACTGATATCGATTTTCGCCTAAGCACGGCCTCTAGGTTAGTTCAAAGTGTAGTACAACGAACTATCGATACACCGAAAACGAGTAAAGATGGGTACATAAAATGAAGACATCGTGGATTACCCAAATTGGGACGACGATAGGACATTTCACTTTCTTTCGCAATATTTCTGATCATGACTCAACCACTAGGAAAGGGGATTGCTTACTCTCAACCACGTTTTCGCTTATGCTTAGTCAAGTGAGGATTCCATTCGAAGTAACGTAACAGGAGCATCATCTTCAAAACTTCTCGGGATCCGGAGTTTATCGAGAAAAGGTCCCATCCTTCAATATCATGATTGGGTCAACCAGGCCAGATCATAAGTGAAATAGTTTGATCGGGTCGACCAGGTCAGGCCCGATCATGAGTGAATAGAAAATCGAAAACGTACATAGCTGTTCCAGCGGAAATACTTTGTTTAATTCTACCACTTCTACTAGGAGTAGCCTTTTTAGTGCTAGCTGAACGTAAAGTAATGGCTTTTGTGCAACGTCGAAAGGGTCCTGATGTAGTGGGATCGTTCGGATTGTTACAACCTCTAGCAGATGGTTTGAAATTGATTCTAAAAGAACCTATTTCACCAAGTAGTGCTAATTTCTCCCTTTTTAGAATGGCTCCAGTGGCTACATTTATGTTAAGTCTGGTCGCTTGGGCCGTTGTACCTTTTGATTATGGTATGGTATTGTCAGATCCGAACATAGGGCTACTTTATTTGTTTGCCATATCTTCGCTAGGTGTTTATGGAATAATTATAGCAGGTTGGTCTAGTAAGACGGGGGGGCGGCCGTTCGGTCGCCTATGATATACGGACCAATTGGTCAAAAATGGGTTTGTGCCGCAGGTGTTGAACGATCTACTCTACACAGGTGTGGGCTTACAGGGCTAGGGCTCATAAACCCTTTCTTTCATTCATCAAGGGGTCGGTCACTTTTCCGGGCCGGGATCGAGAAGTGGAAGTCATAAAAAATTATCTTCGCACCCCAGAGGAAAGGTAGCTTGTCAAGCTGGTCTCACTATTGGAAATTCTAGCTTTCTTTTTTTTTCACCGGCTCTTCTTTGTCAACGCTACTAAGGACCTGACGGTTCGCCTACTTGATGAATGAAAGAACATGAGAAAGGGTTATAAAAGAAAAGGCGACGAAAGTAGTCTACTACAGTACAGTCAAAGTCAGCGGCTGAGTTTGCCTAGCCTCGCCTACTATTTATTTTTAGTAGGCGAGCGAGTTAGAGAAGAGGCTTAGGGATAAGAGAGTGTTGGTGCGTACGTAGCCTTTATTCTACTACGCTACACAGCTACACAAAGTCACTTAGCTCGACGTTAATTAAGAGAGTAAAGGAGGAATACCCTACATAGAAGAACCGCTGTTCGCTTACAAAGGTATAACCTTTCGCTCCCCGGGGCAAAGCTGCTTCGCACCACTGATAGACTACTTAATTAAGATTCCATTTCAAAGGCTTGTTTCGCAAGCCTTTGTCATTGTCAGTCAACTAAGGTTGGCCCTCGGCCCCCTGCGAATCCGTAAATCAGAGAGCATGCCGCAAAAAAAAGGATGGTCCCCTATGCATTGAATTCTGTGCGTTCCGGAACGCACAGAATTCAAGTACCTGACCCCCCATCATGGTGAACCTCTCCTTGTGATCGGGATGAGGTAGATGCCTCCCAGCCGGGGGGCGGATCGAATCGGAGTTTCCTTAGGTAGCCACCGACCTACAGTTCTCCTTAAACTTCTGTGCTTGGTGGAAAAGAAGCGAACAAAGGTACGCTCGCTTGCTGTCTTGTTCTCTGCCGCGGACTGGGATCGCTCGCCAGCTAGGCCCTCTAGAAAAAAGTTGGAGCAACATTGTATGAGAACATATTACCCATCTTCGGGGACAAGGGGCGGAACGACCTCTCGATCTACTTACTGCAGCCCAGGACGGGCGTCGTCGTCTAGGCGTGACTTCTTGTTTTGATCTCCCCTACGCCTAGGACGTTGTCTGGGCCAAGAGCCATAGTTAGTTGCTGTTTCCATTTGGTTCTTCTTTCTCGTTGTTGATACCGGCAAGACCCAGCCAGATGATGATGTCTGCTGGTTGGTAGTGAGAGGACTCTTAGTACCCGCAAAAAAAAAGGGCGCTGGTCATTTGATTTAGTTTCTTGCTCTCCCTTAGCAGCGGGAAAGGAGTCTATCTATCTGCCTAGCTTTGGTAGATTTCCCCCAACGCAATTCAAAAACGGAAATTCCACGAATCCCTGAGGTGGATAAGTCCGACGACTCAGCAGCAGTGCGGAATTGAGTTTCTGATCCGGTAGATCTGATCTATAGTTAGGGGGCAATACATACCAAAAGGTTCGAAGAAGGAAGGCGCAGTATATAACCAACCCGCCCATAGCCGGTCTAACTGCTGAGAGAAAAGTGCTTTTCTTTCCCTAAGAGTCCTCGAGTACACACAGCTATTGCTGATCCTTTGCGAGATCTGGATGAGACCCTTCAGAATTTCTAATCAATCCATGTTAGGTCAACATCGAGACAGAGCATCTCAGTTGGCTCTGTTAAGGAAGTGAAACAGGCATTCCTAGGTTGAGGTTACCATAGGATTGACCCTCAGTCAGGCCTCCGATTCCAAGGAGTTGATTCAGCAAGTTCCCCGTGCTACCCCGCGGGAAGTCTAATCGGATCAATCGGTGGTTCCGTAATGAGTAGTCGAATACACATTGAGGGGGCCTTGCCTCCTCCTTCCCGCCCACACCTTCATTCTTTTCCTCCTCTGATCTTAGAAAGCATACTAAACTTCACTCCAATCTTTCTCCATTAGCAACAAGAGCAGCTCTATCTATCGGCCCTTGATGAGTAAGCTTAGCTATACCGCTTAGGTTGCAAAGCTGCAAGCTCCCTTCTAATGCGTTATTAGGCTGCTTGGAGCCTTCTCGCTTAGTAAGCCGCCTTCGGCCCTTCCTCCTTCTTACTCTGTTTGGTATTCGCTCGCGGGTTTGTTTCCAGGTTCTTGGTTGGCTCTCTCTATTGTTGTTTGTAGATCGTGCGTCCTGCGCATTGATCCGGCAGCGAGACCCGCCCTGGTTGTAAAGCGAGCCGTCCTTCCTCGTTGCTTTGTCTTCGGTTTGTTTTTCAACTCGACCTTCTCTCGGGACTGTGGTGACGAACCTTACTTTTCCTCGGTCAAGTGGTTGACCCGTCTGTCCAATAAGTTGACTAAGTGAATGGGAATCCTATAGTTTGGACCAGCCTGGGAAGAGTAGTCAGAGGCAATTCGCTAATATGGAGCTGTTTATATCGGCTTTCTTTCCTAACTAACAGGAAAAGAGAGACATGCGAGTTCGACTCTCGTTCTATCCATGTTCAGCAGTCCTTTTCCATCTTGGTACTGTTGATGGCAGTACCGCTCAACTACGAGATGCTTGAAAGTCGATGTATCAATAATGTTCCCAAGAGTAGCATCGAGCCTCGAAACGGCAAGCCATGCTTCAAGCTAAGTCAGTATGGATCTAATTGATTGCTAAACTGAAGGAACGATCTCTGTCGAAGATTCTCATTCTGAAGCAGGTGCCTAGCTCTGGAAGGATGGACGGGATCATACCTATTTGAAGAACATTCTGTAACACTTGTTTTTGAGTGGGGAAGGAAAAGAAGCACACACAAGCGAACAACCATCTAACCGTCAGGCTGAACTCCCAGGATCAGTCCATCAGTAAGAAAAAGCTTCCGTTTCCGTCATTCAGCAGTGGAATGGAATAGTTCGATGGTATTGATCGTCCAACCATTGATTGGAATGTCTATCGTGATAAACCGTGTGATTTGAGCCTATCTATAGCTATAACAGTGTGATTCTATAAGCTAAGCAGATGAGGCAACAAAGAACCTAACCGTCCTCTCTGATGGACTTCATCAGAAGATTCCTATGGTCTGGTTTACCTTTCTTCTTTCCTTGCAACCTTGGATCGATATGGTTCATTCCTGGGCTATGCTCTTTCAACGGTTGACAGAAGAGGGGGACGGGCAAGGATGATCAGACTGCTTGGTTCGGTTCGTCAGAGGTATTAAAATAAAAAAACCTTCTTTTTGGTCTTTTCTTTCTTGCCGCCACTTTAACAGGTGCCGCTGTAATGAGAGCGTAAGTTGCGGAGTTTTTTCTTGATTCTTTTTTGTTTTGGTGCGCTCTTCCTTTTTTTGTATAGAAAGAAGGGTTCAGTGGGAGGGCAAGGGGTAGTTAAGTTTTAGGTTGGCTCTTGTTTTTTTAAAGACTTTCCTTTCGGTGTAATTTAATAAAGAAGTAGCAATTGTTCATTTCTTTTTTTTGCATTGGTAGTTCTTTTTCATTTGAAAGGGCAAAGGGGGGAAGGGAAAGGATTGACCCTCAGGGATCATATTACTCCTGAAGACTGGGGGAAAATAGCAGGATTGGAAAAGTTCGAAGAGACTGAGGAAGACAAATCCATTGTCGAATCCTGCGGAGTGATAACATCGAGTAGTGGGGGCTGGCTTCCACCCCTGAGAGAGCTTGATTTACCAGAAATCCCGCCGAGTCCTAGTGGGCCTAGATTCCGCGATAAGTTCCGAGAAATGGAGGAAATGATGCATTCAAAGTTCGCAGAATTGCAAGAAAGAAAAAATCCTTGAAAGAAAAACCAAACAAGACCAGATGTTCCCTATTGTTATCAGGAACGAGACTAAATGTTCGGCCTTAATGAAATGAGATGGACCTTGAATCCTCTCCGGCCAGGAAAAGATGCGGCTCCTCTTTGTTCTACTACCTTCATCCTTGGGTGAAGCCGGTTGGCTCACCAAACAAGAGGCCTACTGTTAAATCATTGGTAACCATGCCTAACGGTCGGTCATCTAAGCTATCGGCCAAGGCAAGTGAGAGCTGTTCAAGAGTTGGGGGCATATCTTTAGCTCGAGCAGCATCCGCTCCCGAAATGTGAGTGAAGCTTTAAACAAAGAAGAAGAGCTACGAGTGGAACAGCTTCTTCTATTCCTTGTTGGCCTCCAGCTCCTTCTGTCCCTCAATCCTCTTCTCTGCCCTTTTTTTACTATTATGCGTGGCATGCCCCCTGTTCGTATCTTAACAGGGCAACCTTCTCTTGCAAACAATCCCTTCGTCGCTAACACCGGTAATGCCCCATCCCTTTAATACTACCTTCGAGGAATTTTTCTCGCGTCCCTGTAGTGATAAGAGCGCATTCTCTAACAGCTTTGAAGCCGAGGCAGCCATCCTCTTGCCAATCCTAAACAAAAGAAAGAAAAGCCCTACCCACCTTCATTGGTTGAGTAAGGGGCATTTACCTATAAGTCCTAGTCCTAAGGCGCAATCGGAGCACTAAGCCCAATTACAGCTTTACTCCTTTAATTATACCTCATTCTCCTAGTCCTATTCCTGATTGTTATTTCGGATTCTGTGCCTGGGTGGTATCTTCTTACTATTGATTCAACCTCTTCGGGCAAACGTTGTCACTTCCTTTATTTGAAAAAAAGGGGTCTAGAACTACAGTGATCTGATACCTTCTTCCCTTGGTCTGGGTAGGTAGGTTATGTAGGCTACAACTGTTCATAGGTTGTTCGATCGCAAAAGGCCAAATAATTGATTACTAGTATGCCGGATATTGCCAGGAGGCCCTCCCCCTATGTTTGACTCATCCTAGATGGGTTGACACCTGTCGATTCCGGTCAAAGAAAAAAGCTTTTTCACGGCATCCGTCCCATCACACCAATCTACGCCAAGATAAAGAATGCTGGGTTGCCAGGAACAAACCCTGTGATTCAAGGTCTTGCCTAGAATTGCCTTAAGAAAAATGCACCCCATTAATTGATCCCGGGTAGTATAAGTACATCCTCGACTATAGCACGAGTAGAGTCGAGTTCTCGTACTAACCTAAGAGCAGATATGCTTAAATATTTCCACGTTCAAGCAGCTAATCAGTAAACGACTTCTCCGTAACAGTTTGCAAATTGGCTCGCAACGCAAGTAGCGGCAAGAAAGGAGAGGAAAATCCTTTTCTAAAAGAAGAAAGAACTAGACTTCTATAAGAAGATTTTTATAATCGTAGATCGTGGAATATTCATCTATCTTATTAGGTAACTACTTTAACTGCTCTCGAAACTGAACCATCGTGAATAGAACTAGCGCTTAAGGAAGAGTAGGATCTGTTAGCAAGTCATATTCAATCACCCGGTCTTCTCCTTCCTAGCTTTTAGATAGCCCTGATTCTATCTTGGATTTGAATACACTTAGCCGTGTACGTATCTTGGCAAAACTCGAACCTATAGTTGATCCATCCATACTCGATAAAGAATCAAAAAGGTACTTGAAGACGACTTTGAATGGGAGGAGGTTTTCTTTTTATCCCCCCTAACCTGATTTTGATGTCTTCTTCGTTCTCAGTCCCTATGGTCCATTGTAGGATGATTTTCCTAAGGCCTTGAATTCGTTGGCAAGGTGATCAGGGTCCTCTCCCTGGTCCTATCGAACCAGTGACTTCTCTCCTGGGATTGAATATGTTTTGCCTTTCCCCGATGGTTCCGCATTCCAATGTGGGTAGGATTCGCCAGGGATGAGCGGCTTATTTAGCCTATGCGAAGCACGAAGCATAAGAGAAGAGTGTAGCGAAGCGAGTGTAATACTTTTCGAATATAAGTAGTGTCAAAGCCTACACTGGCTTAGCTCTGCAGATGTTTTCAGGACGAAGACGGTGATACGATACCACTCGCCAGTGATGATAAGATTCACTCATAGCATAGGTGGAAGATCCATCCAATTTTCTTTTTTTATTTTTGTGTTCAAAGAAAAGACGCCTAAAAATCATTCAGGGAACCTACTCTTGGTATCCTTTACCACATTCACTTTCCATATTCCCTTGCTTTAGTTCAGACGCTATCGTACCTCAGGGAAAATGGAAATTTCTATCAACGATTCCCACCCAACTCTGGAATGACTCTCCCCTCTCTCCCTTAACATATAGAAGGCCTCTTATCCGTCAACCGCACCTTAATAGCTCAGACTTCCGAGCCTTGCTGGATGATGCAGAAGGGCCAACATCAGAGGATCAATTGAATAACCAACTCTCCCGCCCCGCTGCCGCTACAGCTCGAAAGCCAACAAATGCACTTGCTCATCCCAAGCATCACTTTCCACAAATAGTACCCAACGTGTGTCCTAGCCGCCGAGGGCACTCCACTTGAGGAGGCAGTTTTCGAATCCGATCTTTCTGTCTGCCCATAAGAGCGGGACGGTGAATTACCAGTAGGGGCAGGCCCAGAATTCCATGTACGCCTATTCCATGGACCCCCCCCCGGGTGAGGATTAGCTCCTATGATTTGCCGATGGTAGTAGGATTTCCTATCACATTGATAGAAGGGAAGGTCATCTACTAATAGTTAAACGGAATAAGATTAGTTACGAGGACACCTGCTAACTATTAGTAAAAAAAGCAATAGTTGGGCCCTAGTCGATGTGCTCTTATTTGGAATCTATAGCTTTTTGGCCGGGTAAGAAAAGGAAGTAGTAGTCTATCAGGCAGTCTAATTCGTCTTCTCTAAGGTCAGGCAGTGAGGCATTAAGAAAGAGCAGCAGCGGCTTTCTTTGTCAAGCGAATAGAAAGAGCTGCTCGTCAAGCAAGGGATGGTCGATCGAAGGGATTGCTTCGGGCAGGCTCCCGAGGAGTCTATCGAACCGTCTTTAGCATCTTCCTCGTCAGGAAGGGGCGCCACAAGAGAAGGAGTAAGGAGCCTTTTTCGGGAACTTTGGAAGGTCTTGACTTTTCTTTTTCGTGAGGATAGCGATTTGCGATGCCTGTCATGATCGCGCTGTGAGAATCAGAATAGTAATTGGATGTCTTCCTACGACCCTCGTCCGAGATCCTTTCAATGAGTTCAGAAAGCACACGTCTTGAGGTATGCCGAAGCACAAGCAGTTAGTGAAGAAAGTTGGGAGAGATTCATACCGACTGTGAGAAAAAAGGGTTCTTCAATCTGGGTAACATTCAATCCACGCTTAGAGACTGACTTTGTATGGCAACGCTTCGTTAAACATCCCACATCAGACGCCTACATTGTTCAAGTCAACTTGCCAGATAATCCTTTTCTATCATTCGCATTATATATGCGTAAGACTTTAAAGGGTGAACCCAAGACAAATAGGAAGATGATCTAATGAGCAGTGATAATATAAAAATATAAGAAGATAGCGTTTTTCCTCCAATAGAAAGAGGTCCTCACATATAGGTATTAAAACTATACCACTATAAGTATCACATATTTAGTGAGTGCTAACCCGAAAGTGGAACCGCTTTGACCCATTACTAAAGGAGAGATTTTCATTAAACCAAAAGCCAACCAAAGAACCGGAGAGGAATCTGTTGTTTGGATGAGAGGTTTGAGGAAGGTTAGGAATGACTAGAACTAGTAAGGATAGGGAAACCCAGAACTAGCTATGATACGGATTCTCTGGATTATCCCTCGACTAGGACAAGGAACGGCGCATAGCTACATTCCAGAAATGATCGATAGCTCGGATTCGAACAAGGACTAGCCCCGCAGGGCACCGGAGAACCCGCGAACTGGTTGAATAGATAAGGAAAGCCGAGCGTAATGTTCGTAATGACCAAGGGAAGGTAGGATTAACGGACTAGCGTAAAACAGGATATCCCTCCTTTTTGATTAGAGGACTAGTTCAATTAATGAATTCGAGTGAGGAAGTCATCTAGCAGCAATAAGATATTAATTGTAGCTGGCTCTGGAAGATAGGATCAATCCGGCTTGGCAAGATGGGGATACCCGGAAATAGGAAAGGAAGAAGTCAATAGTCAAGGCTAATGTGTCTCACTGGGGCAGTTAGGAAAGTAAGCAGGTCATGGGATTTCTTCGTAGCGAAAGACGAGGACAAATGTTACTAACGTCAACTAAAAGCAATGAAATGGCGAGAGGGGAAAAGCAAAGACTCTACTCACCCACTACCGGACTCTTTGACAGGCTTTCTCGAACGACATCCTTTTCTTTTCTCATTTGAATGATGGGGTTGTCGAACATCGATGAATTGTTCGCTTGAACGAACAAAGCATTCAAGGAGCAAGCTGCCTTGCCAATGGGAAAATGAAATACTGGAATTGTAGCGAAAATGAAATCAATTCATTTGTCATCGTCCGTGTCACCTGCCAAAGAAAAAAGACATATTCTAGTTTCCGAACATGGGCGTAATTCCTAAATATAGGAAAGCTAGGATTGGGTTGTCAAACAAGGAACTGGTATTCCTAGTGTTTGGCCACACCCGTCACTATCAATGATACGAGAAAACTGCCTCGAAGAGCAGACTTGGTTGAACTGTATTGATGTACAGAATCAGCGGATCTTGCTTGTGTCACAAGAGTGTTGTCCTCTATATTTACATAAGAAAAGGAGATCCCTCTGGCCAAACCAACTACGAAGTACGAGCAGTGGGCTAAGAGAAAAGCTAGGAAGTTGGCATCGGGAAGTAAGAAGTTCTTGCTAGACTGAAGATGATCAATGAAAGATAGGGTTTGCCGAACAAGCTGGGGTAAACGGATCCTGTTAGGAAGAAGAATCGCACCACTTTCCCTCTTGGAAGGGCCCTGTAACCCCTCTAAAGAGGAAGAGAGTGTAATGCCTTAAAGATCTCATTTTATTTATTGATTACTCTAAACTAAAGAAGCGACGGGCCCTTCTTGAGTGAGGAAGGAACTGATTTCCGGTTTTCGGGAATTGAATCCGGTGCTACTTTTTGGTATAGAATTGGACAAGCAACTTCTTTGCCGAAACTACTACTTCAAAGAACTCCCTTTTCTTGCAATCCCCCTTCTCTCGAGCTTCAGCTTGACCAGAAAGAACTCCTATTTGGCCTATTAGAGTCAGCTCCATACCTGACGACTCCCCTCCCTCAAAGAAGGACCTCTTCGCCTAAGCTTGACTTGAAATACCAGGTCTTTGTCCCTAATCAATGCATCCATTTAGGTCTGAATTCTCTATACCATAACTCCTCTTTTCCCTACTGAGATAGATTTAAGGAGTACCCTGGCCGATGAAGGAGTCTACTTTCTTGCTTACCTACCCGAGTCGGCAACTTCCTTTGATGAGTCACATCCCTCCTTTTTGGCCTATCGAGTTCCGCTAAGACCTCAAAGACTTATTACGCCTTAACCTACCTGGCCTACAACACTTCTTCCCTCTTTTCACTACAACGATGTACACCGCAACCGAGAAAAGAATGCATGTTCGGCATCGAGTCCTAGTCCGGATATTGAGATTGGCATTGATTGAGTAGTTATAAGGGTGGCATTCCCTGCAATCGCTGTATACCTAGTCCCATTGAAGTAGTTCAAGTAGGGATTTTAGGCTAGCCGGCTTTCAATGCAAAGGAAAGATGTATTGATAATCTATAGCATATTCCCGAATACTGAGCTACCAAGCAAAGAAGAGAAGTCAAGGAGAATTGCTTCCACTGGCTTGTTGTAGACCAAAGTGCACTAAAGCTGTAGAATGTGTTGAAGATGTTCAGTGGTCTCGATTATTTATATACGAGAAAAGGTTATTAAGCCGCTCAGTTGCTTAAGAAGATATTTTTTATTTAGTGGATTCCTCCCACCTGAGCATTCTACTTCCCCCTATTGGACATTCTCCTTCCCCCCTATTGGATTACTAGTCTCGCCTTCTAGTTACATACTATCTTCTTACGTTACATACTATCTTCTTACAGTGGATCACCATCTTGACAGCAACCTTTCCTACGTTCATGCGGGAGCCTTGATTTAGTACTCGGGCTATGCCTATTGCTCTGTTGCCTATAAGTCTCATACATATGTATAGGATCTCATCCATATTATCTTATAGGAAGAGTAGTAACTACCTGCATTCGTATATTCCAAAAAGAAGAAAGAATTCAACCTAGTAGAGTATAACTTTGCTTGCCTAGCCTTTCAAAGCTATTGTTTGATTCTAGAAGGAGATTGGAATTGATTGGAAGAAGAAATAATATCTAAAGAAATAGGAGTCTACTAACTAAGCTAAGAGAAATAGGAGTCTACTAAGCGATGGTAATACGGTGAAACCTTTGCTTTGAAAACAAAAAGCAAGGAAATCAAGTCCTCTGGTCAATGAACGTTAAGGAATTTAGAGAACTCAAGTCCACCTTCCTCCTACGATATCTCTTTACCCTTGGGGTACTGCAGAAATTCATATATAGTCTTTTCTCTTACACAATCCTCTCTGCGACTCCATAATCTATTTCGCTTTCATACTCATCATACTATGGTGAAAGATTAGAATGAGAAATAGACGGCCCTGCAAATCAATTACTTGAACTAGCCACACTAGACAAACCATCTGTACAAATGAGAAAGAAATAGGGTCAAAGCAGATCCCCTTGTCCCATTCCAGGAGAAGGAACTCCCGTCAAATCCACAAGAAGGAACTACACCTTTCGGGTACCGTTAATCACAACAGAGAAGGTACGTTATACATTTCATCATCATAGAATCAAGGGGCATTACTTGAATGCGACTGCAGGTACATGCGAAGAAATGATTAAGAGAGCTGTATTTGCGAGGGAATTAGGGGTTCCTCTCATAATGCATGACTACTTAACTGGAGGATTCACGGGAAATACTAGTTTGGCTCATTATTGCCGCGACAATGGCCTACTTCTTCACATCTACCGGGCAATGCATGCAGTTATTGATAGACAGAAAAATCATGGTATGCATCATTTTCGTGTACTAGCTAAAGCATAGCGTATGTCTGGTGGAGATCATATCCACGCTGGTACAGTAGTAGGTAAGCTAGAAGGGGAATTGAGGTTTTGTTGATCGTGATGATTATATTAAAAAAGATCGTAGTACGAGAAAACCAATGGCATTTATCTATTCTAAGTAGTTTCTTCTTTTCTTTTTAGAGGACCTGGCCAACTCTAATTCCAATGCTGCAATCCTATTGGTTTACTGAATGAGGGTGGGTAGACCGAAACGCTGAAGTGTTGTTATTTACTTCCTTCGATAACATAGATTGTCCACTCTTATGCCCCATGCATAAAAATGGCTTGTGCTTTAGCACGTTTCGAATAAAAGAATAGAAAAAAAGTAGGTGGCTCGGGTTGCTCACACTTGGAAGTGGTATCCATCTGTTCTATTGGCGTATCAGTGTCTTTGCGTAGTTCTTTCATTTCCTGCTCTAGAGTAGTGACAATAATGGCAAGCGATTCAGCATCACCAGATAAGGATAGAACATTCTTCGGTCGAGTATCAATCCATTTATCACTATTATCAAGGACTTTCTCTCTCTTGCTAGAATCTGGTAGCGCTAACAGGTAGGTAATCGGAAGACTTCTCCTTGAAGGTTATGGATTTCATTGAAACACTGAAAGGATTGGTCACTCTTACCTTTTTTTGAACTAATAACCTCTCGTTGTATTGCTCGATATACCACTCTCTAGTAACATGTTGTTTTGCAGCACCCTGGTGTACCATGATATCTGGCTTATCATCATGCAGCATTAAACAAGAGCTTTTCGGTGGGTTGAAGATACCCTCTTTAATGGTGTACTCTAACTTAAATTTCCCTAGCTCTCAGGATGATACTATTTCATCTGGCAATTTCAGACTAAGGACAACAGAGTCAGTGTCGGTGTAAAAGCAATCACCCCCACGGAAATAAGGGTGCATATGAATCCGAGCATGAGCAGTAATGGCAGCAGCTATTTGAACAGCTGCGTTCCTTGGTTGATTATACAACTCCGAAGTTTTAGTGTCATAAGACAAATTAAGAACACAACCCATATTCGTTACGGATGACCAACCTGAAAACCATTGAGACTTAATAGTTCCTCGTATCTTTTCTCAGTGCATATTTCTGATATGGAACTTCGTGGGTTTATTCCAAATCGACCGTAGAGACTATTCATTAGGATCTTCTAAACATATGCTAATCCTGTCCCTCACTCTTAGCTTTCCTCCTATTACAGAACATATCTCCAACAAACTTATCGAATACACCATAACCCTTATCATAGAGATAGCCACGAAGAGGTCTGACTTTATATCAAATTTTCTCAGCATATTTAAGTTCCTATGAATAGTAAACTCCCAGTGGGGAAAATTAGCAATCCAGTCTTTTCTGATCGATAAGGAAGGAAAGGCTTATTCAATGTTTCAGGACAGTCAACATATGCCTCGATAAAGCCATACAGTTCCTATAGCGCGAAACCCTTTAAATTACCATCCCATTTAGCTGCACCTATCGGCATTGGGGATGACTTCATTAGAAACGGATACAGAGAGTGAACGTAATAATATAACAAATTATCACCTATAGGCATATAGACATCGGCATGACCTCCATAGTATCCCCTACGAATAAACTCCTCAGCAGTCCTATGAGGAATAGCTATAGGTGTACTCATCTCATCATAATAATCCTTCTTCGTTAGCGCTAGAGAAGACAAGGTAATCTTTGTAGTAATATCAAGCTCGTAAAGACTCAAATAGATATTTTGAGCTTGAAGCATAATACCACCCAGCAGATATATGGTGAACTATCTATCTTTACGTCCTTTTATTTCATGATTCCCAAGTTCTCACTTCGAGTGCTTTTCAGGTTATGCCATGGGAATATAGCTCCGGATGGATCCAGGGTAGTTAAATTAGATTGTTGATCTGAACAGCAGGCCAGAGGAATATGCAGCGCTGGGTCCTACAAAAACGCCTCATTCTGCTCTTGGTTTCAATTCTCCTATTGGTCTGAGTCTTCTACTTCAACGTACGGATTCAAGCCCAGTAGGTCCACTCCGACTTAAAAAGAACCTTGCTTCAAATGTCCATTATATCAAGTTCCTTCAAACTTTTGAGACCACCAATTGACCAAGGGATGGTTTGAGACAAAGATTTGACATAGATAATGCTTTCTCGCTACCCGCCCGCAATGGTTCACTGATCAATACTTCACAAAGTCATCAACATGTGATACGACTAAACTAGAAAGAAAATCGGTTGTGGCGGGATACGAAGTGCTCGGCTAAGCCAATATGAACATACGAACCCACGCCAATACGAGTACTAGCGCTATGGAAATTATCATCAATTAAAGCTTTGGGCTCGGTTTCCGGTTGACTTTTCGAAGATAGTATTGGCAAGGAAATGCCCATGATCAGTTATCCCTAGCGAAGCGAATCATCCCCTAGCGGGGTTCCTATCCTAAACATTCGTTCCTACGAGCCAGAGCAGCATCCTTTCCTTGTGAGAAATCCAATCCAGCGAGTGGAGAGATTGAAGCGAGCTAATAGCGAGTGGACTTTTCCCCTCCCTTTCTTCTTATTCTTATTTTATTTAATGCAAGAGTAAGGATAGACGTCTTATTCTTCAGTGTTGAGATAGAATGACTGTAGACCCTCTTCTCTCTTTTAGTTAGCCTGACTTATTTATTACAATTCCTAATCTATATCATAAAGTAAAGTTCTTTTTGCGCCGCAAGGCTATCTCCTACGTATCAAATTAGCACTTCTAGGAGTAATATGCCAGTAACTATAGAGGACTTTATTCTTATTCTAAATAGGCATAGCATAGGTCCGGGGCAAGTGTCCTTATATACATGTATATGTCGGTTAAACACTGCCCAAATACAGGTCAAAGTAAAGTAGGTTTAAAGCTAAGAGTTAACTTTTCTCAAGCATCTAACTAAGCTCCAACAATTGCTATTGGAAGCCTCTTGTTCTCCAACTCATGCATCCAGTAAATGCCCTGCTCATGTAGGAGTTCAAATCAACCTAACTCTTCACCAGAGAAAGCCTGTCTTTTGTTTGATTTAGTTACAGATGGACTATCAAAGATATTGGCTAGAGGTCAAGATGCTGGGGCAAGGTGTGGGGAATGGCAATAACACTGATTTCTAGCATGATCAATGGGCTCAGGATAGAGCTTTTAATATCCTTTTTCCAGACCTATTTCTGATTTTCTATCAACAGAAGATTCCTGTTAATCAAGTGTTGCAAGCAAGATCATAGAGAAATGACGCTAAGGACGATAAAAGGATTAATACACGGCTCCCACCTCGCTACGGAAAAGGCAAAGTACATTTTATTTGTCCATCTAATGGAAATGGTTGTCAAGAATCTATAGTGTTCTATTCAAATCAATCTGTAGGAACCTCTTGGCTGGTACTGCTATAAGAAGGTACCCGGCAGGCTTGAAAGCACGAGCTGTCTTAGCTCTTTGTTCTGTCTGAGCTTGAACTAACCTGTGAATTCGAACATTTACTTTTTTAATACGTTTGTGACGCTTGCTTCTTTCCTTGCCATAGCTATTAGGTAACCCCCCCGGTAAATGCCCCGGTCTGTCTAGCTTCTTACACTTGGAAGGAATCGTTGAACTGGAGTTCCAGCTTTCCAAAAAACCCTGTCTCGCAGAGCACCAATTAACTCTTTTAGGCCAGTCTCAGGAGTTTATTTATTTGAGCCTCTGTCTCGGATAAGATTAGTGCGAGCCACATCCAAATACCTCGGTCAAATTATTCAGTTTATTATTATATTAGGCCGCAGGTGGTAGAATCCCTCTGTCTCACGAGCAAAACAGCCAAGTAAGCTAAGTTTGGGTCTGATAAGGTTGGGTTAAAGCCAAAGTAAGGAATGAATGGAGAAGCACAGTCTGGCTCTATAAGTACGGAAATATCTCTATCCGGTTATTTGTAGTGAAAATCTGTCTCGAGGAGAGAACGAGGAAAGCAGAACAAAAAAAGAACTCTTAGGGGAGTAAAGCTTGCCTTTCCGATTTATTCTAAGGTAAATTCGGAGTTACACGAAGTGGAAGGACCAAGGGCGAAGCGAAAGAGGGCATTTGCGTTCCGGGGAGGGCGTCGCGTAGGCATAGTTCCAATGGTAAGCTGATAGAGCTAGCGAAGTAGGTATACACGAGATATGCTTGTTTTTTAGTTGGTTTTGTTAGTTCATCAAGTCCAGAATCGGGGATGCACGGGATGCAAAGAATAACCGAGATAGGTAAGTATAGGTAGCCAAGGCGCCAGGTGTAACGATCAGTCACGATTGGTCAAGGTATGCATGGGCTAGACCTAGAAATGCGACAGAGTTACTAGGAGGCGCGCAGCGGTATCTTGTATATTGAACCGTACGGGTTGAGTCGAGGGAAGAATCTCATATATTTAAAGTTCAGTATAAAGGTCAGTTTAATTAAGTAAATTTTTTCAGTATAAAGGGCGTGCGTGTCATTAGTCAGCCCGTTTTTTCCACTATTTCTATCGCTTTCCCTGCTTTCAGGAACTTCCAACTAGTCACTTCTCGCTTTTGATCTCTTCCGTTTCCCAAGTCCGGTAACCCGCTTTGCTTTTCCTGTTTCCTTTTACGAAACCTTCATCACTACTTCTCCTTCACTGAAACATGCTTAAAATGAGTTCTCACGTTTAAACAATCAAATGTACAATCTATCTTCTTATCCCGGCTCGAGGTAAGGAGCCAATGGTGTTCGAGGTCAGGTGTTACAGACTTCTAGAACAGAGCACTGAATACCAAGTAAAGGTGGATACAGTAGAGAATGCAGATATATAAAGGCCGAAGCAAGTTGATATAGGTTAGTTGTTAGGGTGACTATGTCCACTCGAGATATAGCACAAGGTGAAGGTAATCAGCAAAGGGAAGAGAATTGCCACTACTTCTTGTGGGTGGGTATTGCGATGGATAGCAACGCCTAGCAGCTTGATTAAAGTTAGTTGAAGAAGAAAGATTGAACTATGCTAGATTGACTCAATAAGAGAGAGAAGGATTGTATAGATGATATATGCGGCTTGTTTGTATCAATTGACCTAGACAAGGGTTTATGTTAGACGAAGCGGTTGGATTGAGTGAATAAAGAAAAAGTATCATGAATTGCTGTTCTTCCACTGCTACAAGCTTCCAGTCGGATAAAAAGATAGGAATAGGGATGACCTGAGGGCTTATTGTTGTTAGCTTGGTTGCATTCCTGTTTCCGAAACCTTAACAGGCTTGCTTTCCGTCTTGCCTTTGCCGGTGGCATAGGTTGAGCTTTAGCAATAGCAGACTGTTAGGAAACCCTAGAAAGGAGGAGCGAGCAATGGTTTTGGTAGATACCCTAACCTAACTAATCTATTGGGAAAAGCTGGACCCATCTAATAGCTAACCTAATCTCTAGTACACCATCTATCTCTGGATCCGGGCTCGCCTCCACTCTTGTTCCGGGTTGATGAATCCAACTCAAGAAACCATACCTACTTCCTGCTTTCGAAAGCACTAGCTGAGCTACACAAAAAGAATGAACATATTCTATATTCCCATCCCGGAATGGAGTCAAGAAAGAACATACATCAGAGTCGTCCTTCTCCCGTTGGTCTCGCCTCTTTCTTGTTCGGTCATCCTGTGTGCTTGGCAAGTGGAACGAAGAGAAGGCTTCCTCTAAAGAAGCCGTATCGAAGTGGAACGATCAAGAGATAGAACCCCGCATAAGGATATGACTGCCTTCAATTATGTGATGAATGCTTATCATGTAAACAACGCTGGAGGGATTGAAGATATCACACGAAACAGCGAATTACCACATGTTTTATTAGCCCGCGGTAACACATACCGTGTTCATCCCTACTGGGGAGAGGATGATGATACTAGTACGTACTGGGATGCTTATGTGTGGTCACAGTTATATGATGATGAAAAGGAAACAGATGATGAAATGGAATATGATTCTGGTGATGAATATCCCTATTTGGGATATGCTTTCCCAAGCGATAGAACATATATAGATATTATCGCGGAAGGTGAAAATCAGTGCGGGCAGACTAGAAGAGTCAGAGCAATCTTAAAAATTTTTTTATTGAAGGATATATGTGCGAGCTATGGTGGCATAGGTGGTATAAGGGAAAGGGGGAGGTAAAAGAGGACAATACTAGTTTCGCTCGTTTCGACTACCAAAGAAGAACTATGGGTGGCTTAAAAGATGAGGATGTTTGTAGTTTCGAGGTTATAGAAAACTACAAAACATTTTGTGAAATGACAAATCCTTTTATCTATAACCCTGAAGAACGCCATAATGATGCAAATTTCACTATGTATTCTAATGTGAATTATGTGAATACCCCATTGACGGATGAGTTTTTACACGCGAACCTATTTCATAAGGACATAGTTGGCGTACTGAATAAGATAATTCGTGATGACAGCAAGCTTGATTATGCAATCAATTTAGCATCTTTGAGGGTAGACCCTTACTGATCTTTGGGCGTGGGACAAACCAGAGAAGCTAATGCAAATTAGATTCGCACTTTGCCTAACGTACATGCTCTTTACGTTCACTAAATCTTTTCAGGGTGATGTATATTTCTGGAATATTAATAAACCGGTATTATATGAGGATATATACAAAATACCTAAGCGCTGGTGGTAGGGTTCGCCTTATAGGAAACCCTTTTTTGTGAGATACTAGTACCACCTCCTACTAGCATCCTATTGTTTTACCTTAATAAGGAGGGAGAGGAAGACTGTCTTCTGGGGGAAGACAGGGTTTCTCGGTGTGAGAGCGAAGACCACGGTCCTGGTGGTTTGGAAAAAGTGCTCATACCCACATAGAGCAGTCGACTATAAGTATAAGACTGCTGGCCTGAGAGAAGGCAGTCTCTCTCGGGAAACATGGCCCAATTTCTCTTCTTTCTTTTTATATGATTTGTTTCTACGAGTTTCTATCAAAACTCTATACCATCAATAACTATCCTCTGGGTAGAATCCTGCCTGTGGTGCGGGGTAGCTGATAACTACGCTCATATACGTCAATTCGTGGAATCAGCTCTGCCCCCCGGGAACGAATGCATATAGGAAACCCCTAGTGCTTGGAACAACAGCTTTGTTTGTGTTAACAGATCAACGGATCCCCTGGCCATACCAATCATTACGCAGTATGGAGGGATGGATAAAGCAATTGTATTTTCCTTACTCCAGTGGGGATTAACTAGACCGGTTTTCTTAGCATGATCTTAGTGTTCTCGGCGTGGGTAGGATGTATCTCTGGATTATCCATGGTATGCTTCCATTGTAGCACCATAGCCAGGTTGTTGCACCTTAGCCCAGTATAGTAGAAGGCGATCCATGCTATTCATAAGTTGATAAGCTCCATTCCATCGATAGGGATCAACCCTGCTGCATAGCTTTAAGATCCTAAGCTACACCACTGCTAAATCAAGCAACGTCAGGTATTCTAGCTCAAGATCAGGAAAGAGCTTCGTTCCCTCCTGCCTGCTGGTTAGAGTTATACCATCAACCCTTGCAGCTGAGTGAGTGTGAAGTAGGGGTTTTTAAAACCCTCTATCACGTCTGTTTGTTTTCCGGAGGAAAGAAAGTCTATCGATTCAAGGATTTGCAAATTCCTTAGGTTCTTTGCCGAGGATAGTCTAGCTTTGGAAGCCCGGGTGGTTAGCCCAGCATTGAAGATGAGGATTAGGATTCAGTGGGGATGACATTTTATAGCCATACGCAATTGGATTTCACCCCTGCTTAGGGTTCGCCGGAACAGTTCCGTTGACATCCTTAGCCGATGAACTTAACTTCTTGGAAAGACGGTGGATATTCCCTTTGATTTATTTAGAGGAAGTAGGAAGCCCAGCGTTGGGAACTACCGGTTATAGGGTATCGGAAAAGGGTTGATAACTCCCTTTGCTTTGTCAATTAAGATAAATTGAATGTGCTTTGCCGTAGGAAACGGATATCCCTTGTATCAATTTGATAATGCTTATCAACCCCCTTATGAGCTATTCCCACCGTGCCAGAGCTGTTGCCATTGAGAATGTTGTGGGCTTCGATTGGCAGACTTAGCACAAGCTGTGCGTAACAGGTCCATTGCAGATGTAAGTATCAGGATTTCTGAGACATAGCTAGATGCAAGACGTGCTTGCGGTGTTGCTCCTGAAAGAAAGGAAAAGAAGAGGACATCCTCTGTTACGGCTATCAACGGCTCCTCGGTGGCTACCTAGCCATTGAGTAGAGATCTGAAATGACAAGCAAATTACCCGATTCCTATTATGCTAGACCCAGGGATAGCCTCATTCATGGTGCTTTTCTACCTAAAAGCTGTGAAGATATAAAGGAGAACAATGGTAAGGGATATTGGTAATCTCTTGTAAATAGGTTTTTTCAAATATTCCATATTATCGATATATACGGGGTAAGGAATATCCTGTTCAGGATTAGGATAATAATAAAAGAAATTCTGTATTGTTTCCACCTTTAAAAACGCCATATATGTATATAAACCAACTTGTATACTAATCAAATTCACCAATAATATATACCCTAGCGGTACCCTATATTTTAACAACCTACGCATTGATTGGAATAGTTTCCTCATTATACGAATGATCCCTCGATATGGGGCTAGGATACAAATCCTGTAGGAGTTCTTTAACTGAGTTAATAACTTGATTCTCAATTTCCTTAGTTTAATCAATAACTTATCCCTAATCATTTCTAAGCTATCACATAAGTGAAACAACATTTCCCCAAACCATTTAGTACTACCCTCTTTTAAGTTGATGATTTTATTAAAGCAAACTACTTTGATGGTCTTAATTCGATTCAATATTTTATTCCCAGAATCAGAAAAGTACCTTCTAGATGTATGACACAACGCATCACCTCTACTAAAACGGGTCGTTTCCGACCTAACAAAAATGAGATTACTTTTCCTTTTGGAGGTGTAGGAAGAACCTTTATTCAAATAAAATGTCATGGTTGCTATATTTCACTGAAGTATGCAATTTAGGGAGTCCGCTATTTTCCCAAGGGAGGTACGTATCATTTGCCGAACCCTTATACATTTATATAGCGGTTTCACTAGTGTTATTTGAACCCTAAGGCAGAGAAAAACATCACTAACGATGATATCTTTGCCAATATGTGCTAATAAACTAAGATGATATACCACTACCGCTAGACTCAATTAAACCCATTAAGAGGATACTTATCCCCATGAAAAAAAGAGTGGACTTGACCCTTTTTGTCTCATGAGACTGCTGTGTTTCAATCCAGTCTTGTCGGTGAATATCAACATATTCCGAGGAATATGCATTCATCCCAAGGGGGTCGAAAACGAGGTCCATATACCCTCGTGCTTCGGCTAGGTGTATCAAACACATTCTTTTACAAAGTTATCGGGGCGGATACGTAGGACTTCAGTCAAACCTTGATTGAAATCCTCGAGGATATATTTGATAGTAATAGTACTACTATCAAAGTCGAACGGCCATATAGGCAACAGATGGGGTGGAATTTGATTTATTATGCATCTCGTAGATTCCGTAACACTAGATTGATTGAAATTCAGTACGTGTTTACCTACCTCATATATGTATCCTCCTGTAGATATCACACTATGGGTGTGCACTATTTGCGGGATTTTAAACGGATCAGTGTTGAACCAGAGAGTCAAACCAAAACTTAATAGAATGTATATTATGATTCTAAAGTCATTTCTATATCCTCTTACAAGTAAATCAGTAAAATTGACAGTCTTTATTTTACTATATCTCACCGTATCTAGAAGTTGGCCCAGACCTTTTACCCCTTCAATAACAGTTGTTTTCTTATGTATGTACAGACGGTCGTATCCATTAAAAAATTCCTTCAAGCTAATGCTTAGATGCTCTTTAGCAGGAGCTATAGCTTGAAATTTAGGAAGCCCCATTATGGTGTTGAACCACCGTGATTTATCAATCAACAGATTATAAGACGTGTTTTTCATGATTTTCTCATATTTCTTTTTTATGTGTGTTAGGGATTTTGCATTTCTTTAGGGAAATGGGTGTCATCAACCCTAGTGGAGATATCCACTACTTTAGTCTAGTTCAGTATAGAAGACATGACAACTTGTTTTCTATAGGAACTCATCTTTTCCATGGGTTAAAAGAGGGCCGTGCTTGTTACTAAAACCTTACCAACGGCATCCCTCCTTGAAAAAACAGCTATCCCATCCCTACTCAGCACGGCTGATTTCCATTTAGATCATTGTTGCATCATTGCTCTTGTTCCATGAATTATCATATTGGAAGCAATAAAGCTGGCTATCGTGATAGCTGTAGAAACAGAAGCATAATGAGGTGTTAAATAATGTTTATTTTTTCATGATGTCTTCAATAGGCGGAAGTAGATTATTCATTGGTGGCTCCTCATAATATTTGGATAGAACGAGTTTCAGAAATGAATCATTTCTGATGAAATAAGTCACTCTATTGTAGCCCTCAACATGGGCATAAGGGTTCTTAAAAGTTTCATACGCTGGCGTTTCCACGAAACCAACAGGTAGAGGGTATGGTTGATTAACCCCTTCAAAAGAATTGTACCAAACAACAACTCCCACACCCAATGTCACAAGGATGTAAAACATTCCCCACACATACTTCCCTGTGATTTGATTAAAGGTAAGAGTTCTTACTTGCACTATATGGCTTATCACATCATGATCACAAAGACTTTTAAGACCAGTATAAAAATTACAAAAATGTAATGTATCTTTCGTGATATTAAGATTTCCAAAACACTTCAATCCTAAAAATTTCTTGAATCGTTTGAAGGTAGATAATCGAAATATATGTCTCTCTTTTAAAATCCATTCCACATTATCTAAGGGTGTATCGTACCATATTGTTTCCATTCTCCTTTTCAATTTGGTAGAAAGAGCTGATATAGGGTTATAAAGACCAGATAAATGGTTTATACTAGCTGTTGGCACGCTATACATTATATCCATGCTCACTAAATCGATTGGTGATATTGTAGGCACTTTTCTGTTACTGCACCCACTGATAAGGGTTTTACCAAAATGAATTGATTTCTCAATCCAATATTCGCCTCTTTCTATAAACCACCCCATATTTATATAGAGCCAAATTAGTAATCCAACATGCAAAATAGCACCACCAATATATAGATAGATTGGATGTGATTCAGCCCACACTGATATACTCTCTGTGAAAGTTGATATATTACAGGCTAATGTTGTTATACTATACCACCGACGAATGCTGTTGCCTAAGAAACGAAAGAAGGCTATTGGTGTGTAAGTCGTTATACAATCTAAGATTGTGCTTATCCTCTCGAAGGGTGAGAGTAAGACTAAAGCTGTGATTATATTATCTAGAAGTTGGTTAGTATATTGTGTTGTGATGTGTAAAGACTGTAGTAATGGTTCTATTAATGTGTATAAATAGTCTAGTAATGTGTATACATAGTCGATAATTTGCTTTGGCTTTGGTATTACATTCAGAATTCCTCCTTTCACTATTTTTTCTATGGCTGTTTTCAGAATCCTTTTGAATAGATATTCAATATCGGTTCTCACATGGGTGTTCCCTCCCGTTTTCGGTGTTCCGTTATCACTATCGTCATCGCCTTTTCTTGTTCTAATTAGGATAGGAATTGCAGTGTCATCACTATCTAAGTCTAAGTCATCTTCTTTCTCTCTCATGTATATATCTCTCATGCTCTGTTCTATTGCGGAACGGTCGTATCCTGGTTTGCCCCCGTAAGAGCTCTACCTAATCGTCGATATAATGGATAGAAGGCTGTGCTTATTTCTCGGCAAATAGCTAAGTCGACACCCCGAGGTAGCAACTCTTAGTCGATCAAAATCAAGTGAAGAAAGCCCCTTTACCCACTCTTCTTTCCCCCACCCCAGACCTACCCCGGGGGTAAGTAGGGGCCTCGCCTGATTTCCGTAAAAGAAAAAAAGCTACCAACGCTTAGCTATATATATTGAAACGAACTAAATTGACCCTCTACTCTTCTACACTACAATCCCCTTTCTTCCCTTTAAGTCCTACAATCCAAGACACAGCCATTAAAAGGCAACAACTATACGACAACAGAGGTGTCGGCGTCCGCAGCTCGACATTCCCCGCTGATCGTAGCAGCGTTAACCTAAAGATATGTATTTCTCTTCATTCATTCTTACAACAATTGCGATTAGCCGCCACCCACACCAACCGCTCTATGCCACCCCGGACCAGGAAGAATTGAAAGAACGAACAACCGCCCACTTCTACAAACCTTCTTAAGAAATTATGGAATTAATAGTTCTGTGTCCCCCTAAGCTTCCTTTCGGCTGTGACCCATGCCTCGGCCAGTTTATAAAAGCGAGATCTATGCCCGTGTAGTTCAAGGCTTCTTGCGATTCGGCGCAGCCTCTGGGGGCATAAGCAGTCCTCCCAGCCAAGCGCCGCTTCCGCTAGGTCGGAGGGGTCCTCGTTAGCGAAGGACCTGCCCTGCGCTATTGCAATGTTCTGCAAGAGAGTTGCGATCTCCTGCTTTAGTTGCAAAGCTCTATGGAGCCTCACTTCCTCATTTTGCGTGAGAGGCCGTTCTTCCGGCTGGTCAGGGAGCAATTCAGGCGTCGGCTGATTAACGGAAGCCTCCCCGGAGGAAGCACTGGACGTTTCTAACAGATAATCCACAAGTGTATTCGTGGTGTATTCCGAACTCCCGGGCTGATGAGCCATTACAATACTCCCCGCGGACGCAGCGGCTGCGGATTCTACACAGAAAATCGGACTAAGAAGCATGCTTCCCACCAACCAAAAGATCCAAAGCGTAAGTGGGCTCTTAAGGCCTCCAAAATAGGCCCAGACAATACACCTAAAGGCAAAGGCCTTAAAATTGTAAGGATCAGAGGGTTCCCCCCCCGCTTTGGAGGAGAAGCACCTCCTGTTCTGAGTAGTCGTCCTAGAATTAGAATCCAACGTAGTTTTTGATTTTATGTTAGAATCTTTAAAAGAAGCATCTGGTTCCATCTTTCTTTCGTTAGTTAAGCCACCTTGCCCGTGTGGAACATGTGTGAGCATTATATTTTTCCAACAAGTGATCCGACTGGAAGAAGTGTTATATGAGGACTTCGAGATCAAATAGAGAATCTGTCTCTCCATTCCTCGTGAGCCACTTATTTCTCCGAAATCTGAGATCAGAGTGATTTTCCTCCTTTTTCCCAAATAGTCGACGGTCTTACACCATTGGGATACCTCAGATAAACTGGAGTACATATATGAGAGACCGGTGCTAAAACCTTTTCTCGAGATATCTTCCAAATTCTTAGGGTCCTCGCTCTGGATCTTGTTCCCCCGGTGCGAAAGCAGTTGGTTCCGTAGTTTGAGAATTCTGCTAATTCCAAGTATTCCATTATTATTATTAAAAAATAGAATATAAAAAGTAAAGAGGAGAAGGCATAACCAGAAGAATTGTGAGAAATAAGTCAATTTATCAAGTTGAGGCATTTCGATTTGGATTTCAAATAAAACCCTCAAGACAGAAAAAGACTCCCTCCCAAAATAACCAAAAAGTTCCAGAGGCATCTTCCATTCATTTCGATTTTGGTCTTTCTGCACCATATTTAGATCTTCCCTTTCTACGATCCGGAATTCCCAGCAAATCCTTGACTCCTCGAATACGATGGGATTTCACACCTGGCGAATCTTTCACTCTACCTCCTCTGACTAAGACTATAGAATGTTCCTGCGAATTATGACCTTCGCCTGGAATGTGAGCAAATATATCATGTCGATTGCTCAACCGTACTTTTGCTATCTTACGTAGAGCTGAATTAGGTTTTTTCGGTGTTCTCGTCGAAACACGCAGGCATACTCCTTGCTTCTGGGGACATTGATCCGAAGCTCGAGTACGGTCCGTGCGCCGTTTTTCTTCTCTACCATGACGAATTAATTGATTTTTTGTAGGCATCCTTCTTTCCTATGTCCTTCCCCCCTTAGCCCTTTCACTAGTGGTTACTCCCGATCCGAAGCACCCCTTTTCCATTCATAGAGAGATCCAATCGTCAAAATCAATAAAAAGGCCATCATGGACCAAGATCCAAACAGATCAATCTTGTTAGGAGGTACTGCCCAAGGAAAAGAAAAGGTGACTTCCGGATCAGGGATAATAAATAAAATAGGAACCGGATAAAATCGTATATCGAAACGACTTCTGGCATCACCGGAGGGATCGAAACCACATTCGTAGGCCGACAATTTTTCTGGATAGGTCGAACTATTGGAAGCAAATGGAAAAGGAACACCGAGTGGAATCAAAGAAACTAGCGGACTGATCACTAAATAGATACAAATAGGTGCAAATTCCGACATCACCAAAGCCCACTTCGTTCTCTCGCTCTCCTCGCGGCGCTCCTTGCTCGCGGAGCGGCATACCGAAAAAAAAGACGCTCAGATGTGGATTCGAACCACTGAAGGATTTCAAGGGCAATGCCCCTTGCTCTTCCCACTGAAACAAGCAAAAAAGGATTTTCAGTCCTTTGCTCTAACCAGCTGAGCTACCAAAACCACTTGCCTAAAGTCTCTTTTCTTCATCTATGAGCATCCTACCTGCAGTGGAGGAGCTTGCTCAAGAACCGAGAGCCGGCCAGGGACTGGACGGCCCTCGTTCAGGAAGGTCTTCTTCGCTATAGACGCCACCAAGAACAAGAAAAGGGCGCTCCGCTCCTAGTCACTAAGTAGTGCTATTCTGTCCGACGGCGGACTCCATCAATCTGAGGTTCTTTCTCTCACGTAATTTCGCCCGCCCGTTCAACTTCCGTGCCGGAGGAAATGGGATTCGAACCCATGATACAATCTTCTTGTATGTCGATTTAGCAAACCAATGCCTTAAGCCACTCAGCCATACCTCCAAGTTGTTGATCGGAATTGGATGTGCCGGGTTGGTTGCCCGAAGATCCACTGCGTAAGCCGTAGCGCGCGTACTCTTCTTTACTGAGCGAGAAAGACTCTATCCAGATCTATGGATCTCCCCAGCGTCCAATCCAAGCGAGACCCCATCCAAATAAAATCCGCCACTCGTTGGGCGAGGCCTTGCTTTCTATGAACACCTCACCACTGAATGAGAAACTTAGCCTCCGACCCGACCAAGAGAGAAGACAGGGTCAAGCCGACGCCGCCCTTCCTCACCTGCCTGAATGGAATGAATATCTCCTTCGTCTAGTTGAGAAGGGAAAAAGCCCGGCGGGGAACTGGACCGTGACTCTTCTAAACCATTACATGACGGAGAAGTCCATTCTCGTCATGATCGATCCACGTCCTACCATAGTGCCCGGAGAACCAGGCTTGCTTAGCTTACCAAGCTAGCTTACTAAGCTAAGCGCGAAGGAATTTTTCTAAGATGGCAGAGCTAGCCAGAAGGTAGCCTAGCTTGCTTCTAGAAGATTCTATAGTGATCCACAGGAATCGGCCTCGGGTGACGCCTCCCTAGTCGTCGAAAGATTTCATCCCTCGGTGGAGCAAGAAAACGGATGCGCGTTAGCGCAACGGCTTTCGCGCTAGTTGCTCAATCCGTTGCTTGTTTGGTTCGAGGTTGAGCTCACCCGCCGCCCTACGTCAGTAGTCTTCCTAACTTCTATTCCCTTTTTTTGTTTTGCTCTAAGGTAAGGTCCTTCAAGAACAGCATTGCGGTCGCAACGGGGCTCTGGGTGAATATTGTCCGCCCGTATGAGCCGGGCTGTGAATATTTATAGGTCGGGGTCTTTACTGAAAAACCACAATACTACACTACAACAATTTGAAGAAATCCGCAAGTGACTATAATTTGAATTCACTAGTCGTGTTGAGTTGAGGCTTATTTCAATATAAAAAATCTGCCAATTCCGATATTCCCACATTTCATTCTGGTCCAGTGTCCATTCCTGAATGAAAGAAATGAGCTTTTTTCTGCGCCCCTTCACTCACTTCTGAATGACTCCTTTAGCACTCCCTTTTTATTATATAAATAGATACAGTTTACCTTTACCATACCTTCCATTTTTGCAAGCTTTTTATAGCCGCTTCCTAGAGCAGGGCAGCAAGTCTCTTATCCATATTGAAAGCAGAAGTTTGAAAGTTTTGATAACTGGTTCTATGAAAAGCTAGCAATCCAGTGAGTTTTCCAAAAGTGAGGCTAACAATAGCTATTAAGTCTACTCTTATGGAGATGATTGAGTGGAAGTTGGATAAGGATTGGAGTCGGATAGGGTGGGAGTAGGTCCAGCCGAGAGGGCCATAGGAGTGGTCCGGACGAGCTTACTCTTAGCCATTGGAAGTAGTTGCTGATGGAAAAGTCAGAGTTGCTTAGGTTTAGTGTTAACTATTAAGTTTTACTCAAAGTTGAAATTCAATCTTTAGAAATCACAACTAGAGGGTTAGTACTTGGATCGAACTCTCGGCTTTGGGGCATTTTTTCTACCTTGGGTGACCTAAGGAGAGAGAGGGATCATCAGTCTGAGCTATGGTTCCTGCATCGAAAGGATTCAAATAACGTACCAGAATATGTACAGAGGCATCTTCTTTATCTCTCTATATGGGAAGAATTACGGTCAAGGACTTACCTTTTCTTTCTGAGCTCATTCTTTTCTTCCCCAGTACTGTGCATTGGATCAATTAGAACTACAAATGTGCTTCATCTTTTGTAGGTTCTGGGATTGCTATTCTATTTGAAAAAGGATGGAACGTTGGACATACGAGTGCCCTTCGAGCGATGGAGGAACCGCCTACACATCCCCACCTTAATAGCTCAATTGCAAAAGGAAGAAAAAGAAATCAATCTGACTAACCTCTCTCTCAGCAACATATCAGCTTTCTAGCATGCATATTTGAGAGTTACATTGCAGGAGAAAAGATCAGCTATACTTTTGTTGTTTGAATAAAAAACAATTAGCCACACTTGTTTGAATCCTTTTGTATCAACCCATAATTTAGCATCAGGATCCATGATTCTTTCCCTTGATAAAAAGAAATTCTGTCCTCTCGAGCTCCATCATGTACTATACTTACAAAGAACCCAGCACAAATTCGGTTCTGGAAGAATAGAACAAACTATGTCGAGCCAAGAGCATCTTCATTACTATGGAAAATGATGGATAGCAAAATCCACAATCGATCATGTCCTTCAAGTCGCACGTTGCTTTCTACCACATCGTTTTAAACGAAGTTTTACCATAGCATTCCTCTACTCTAATTAATTTCATTTCAAAGTGGTATAGGGAATTGATCCAATATGGATGGAATCATGAATAGTCATTGGTTTAGTTTAGTATTTTGTATACTAATTAAAACTTGCTATCTGTGGATAAATAAGTATTTATCCGGGGAAGACTCAGCAAGGATCCAATTTATTTAAATAAATATTCTATCATATGAATGAAACATAGTTCGAAAAAGACAAATAGCAAAGTCAATTGAATTTTTAATAGACCACTATGCTAGGCATTGATCCCATTTAATTCATTGCTTTCGTTGTGTTACCAACAAACGTATTTTCACTCTTATGCCGCGTGGATTGCTCTCCCTTTGCTTGGCGGTACTTCTCTAGCCAATGACCCAGTGGACTATCTATGTCAAGATCGACCGAGAGGGGTTCAAAATCATTTAAGTTGACAGCCCTCTTGACTGTTTTTTTATTACCCAATTTGCCGTGATCGGGTGTTTGAAGTGAGTCGGGTTTTCGCACTCTGTGCGATTCGGTTGTCGGAGTCTTAGGTGATTCATCATTTCTTGAAGCATGCTGAAGTCTAGGAGACCGCCTAACATGCGCACCATGGGTGCGTGTGGCTTGGTTTTTGTTGGCCAGCACCTTCCTCCTCAGTGACCCCCCTTGTGAACCGCTCCTTGGAATAGAGCTCTGAGACGCGTCAGATTGAAGGGCATCTAGGTGGGTGAAGACAAAACATTAAAACATACACACATATCTACCCATTTCATTTGCACTAGCAACTGGTCCACAATATGCAAAACTTGTAAGGAGCAGAACGGATTTATGTTTTGGGATCAACACCGAACTTGAAACTCAACACAAGAAAATATAAGAGGGAAGTTTCATAAATCACCTGATTTCTGTGACCTATGGATTCCAAGCTGCCGTTCAACCCTTGATGCCTCATGAACCATGGCGGATTCCAAACTTGGTGTAACATCATACTCAAACTGAATAAGGTTTGCTTCTGTTTCGAAATCCAGCCCATCGATCCTCTCAGGAGTAACTTCTTCCATTATGCTGCGGCATACTGGCAACTCTAGCTTCCTGTATACCGGTGCCATCTGGACAAGAAGGCTGGCTAAGTACCGATTCTCAAACTTGCAAGAAGCTCGATCATTATTAATAACCGAAGCATATTCAACAGGCCAAAACCCTCTATCTTTTTGAATCTCCTCCGCCGGGGTAGGGTTGAGAGGACCTTCAATGACAAAGTCAACAGGGGATTTCCAGAGCATTCTCCTCACCCTTTCCCTATTCAACGAAATACCAAACTTCCCCTCGGAATACCACCATTGTCTTTCTTCATCTCCCTCAACCTGATGTGCTCAAGAAACCATACCTACAAAGTTGGACGATCTGTTAGCCAATTGACAAAAACATCGCTGCAGTAACTTGTGCCTTTCCCCAGTTTGGGCTCCGCACCGAAAAAGCACCCATGACTCTTGCTTGAACGGTGCGGAGAAAGGAATAGAACCCGGAACTACTGGATGTGCTTTTTTGACAAGTGCCGACCTCTCCTTTCTGCCAATAAATAATTGCTTGCCGACCGCTTCTATTCCTTAGAGCTTTTAGAGGGCTTGTGTAGCTGACTTGGTAGGAAGGAAGAAAAAACAAACCTCATTCTAAACGTTTTATAGATTCCAGAATTCCTTTTCTGGCGCTTCAATTTGATATGTTGTGGACTCTTGAATTCAATTATATATAGGTAAATCAAGGCGCCAGTCAGCAGCAGTACTGGATGCACAATGACCAACCATACCGATATGTACCGGTCAAAGAGTTTGCCGAATCTTTTCACTCTTGGTAGATCTATGAAAAACGAACTAGCCGTACCATTTGAAAAAAGCAGGAGCCATCCAGCTGCACTGACAACCTCAAAGTACGGCGCGAGTAATAAAAAACTTGGAAAGGCTGTTTTTGGTGTTACTGATGAAGCGGGACTCATTTGTACAAATATTTAAGGCATCTCAGGCGAGTTATCGATATGATGGTCATTAATTCAAACCTTTTTCGAACTCGCATAGTAATTTGGATCTGGTAGACATATAGCTTCAATTTTAAGAGAGTAAACAGACATGTCATGTTTGAATTTTATATCCAGCTAACCCCGATGGCAATAATTACCATGACGTTATTTCTACGCACAAACATGCACCGTGATTCGGTCACCGAGGGGGGGGGAGGCATCTAGAAGGGAGCACTTTTCTTATCTATCGTCATGATCATGTTCAACGGGTTCTCTGAGCTTGCGATGACCATCACTAAGCTGCCGGTTTTATTCAAGCAACGCGACCTCTTCTACCCCGCATAGACTTACACTCTCCCTTCATGGATTCTCAAGATCCCCGTCTCATTTATCGAAGTTGGACTTTGGGTTTTCACCGTTTATTACGTTATCGGATTTGATGCAAAGGTTTCATGGTAAACGCGGTCAGAATTTGTTAAGTAAGAACCAACCGGAATGTCGTTTTTTTCAAGATAATAATGAGCGCCTTCATTTGTACCATATAAAGAATGATTTAGCAGATTCGAAAGCAAGAGCGTAATTTTCCGTTGTGAATGAAGACTCCCACCTAGCGGTATACCAAGAAGGGCTTATTCAATATATATGAATTTCTTTTTTAACAGACAAGTACGGGCTATTCTTTGTTTGGAAAAGACGATGTCGACAAAGCTGAGTTTTTTAATGAAATAAAAGACATTTGCAAGTGCTGGCTTACACCCGGGGAATTGTCAGTAAATAAGGCGCCAGGAGGTTGTGCAAGCACTAGAAATGACGAGCATGGAGAGGTCAATCTTGATAGTCAGGGGTGGAAGACCTTATGCGAGATCATTGGTGAGTTATCCATGGTGGGACCAGAAGGAGTGTCGAAGATAGAGCCAAAGGCGATTCTGGATCGACGCTTGGTGAAGAAGAACAATGCCGGTCAAGCTCAAATTCTGGTAGAGTGGTCCAAATTGCCCGAGGGAAGGCTTCGAAAACACACCTATAAAAAGATGAGCCACGGACCAGCAAGAAAACGGATGCGCGTTAGCGCAACGGCTTTCGCGCTAGTTGCTCAATCCGTTGCTTGTTCGGAAGCAAAAGCCCACTTTGGAGCGAATCCCCTTCTTGTAGCTACTCGGTCAGCGAATTGTAACTGGAACTTTTGGAACTGCTTATTCACAAAGCCTTATTTTAGGCAGGCAGCAGTACTGTTTCAGTAGCTACAAGCACCATACCTGTAAGTATCAAATGAATTTCCATTCTTTGGTTGGTTTTCCAGGCGCCTTTGTCGGCATGCATATTGGCTTCTCGGAAATTCATTCTTCTAAACAGGAGGTCTAGAGCCACCTTCCTCTAGGGGGCATCCTCACGATCCTGCTCTTTATCCTTTCTTCTTATCCTCATCTTCCGAATCGTCAAGTGAGCAAGACTACATAATAAGAGAATGCGGGAATGGATCTGAGACTGATGGCTGACCGGCCTACACCCACCGAACCCTTAGCCCTTACTTCAATTAGAGCAACATACGAATCTGCAGAAGCATCTAATAGCGATTCTTAGAATCAGTTCGGAATGAATGCTATACTTTTTCTTCCCCACTCATCTTATTTAGCCTTTTTCTTAGCCCGCTTAGCTTCCGTGCCCAGATAGACTTTGACTATACTATAAAAGAGAGCTAGATGATCTGTTATCAAGTGAGAAGAAAGGCAGGTCCAGAATGCCGTTGATAGGTCTAAGTCCCTCACCTAGAGTCATCGTCGGATTCGTCGGAGGAAAATCGGTAACCTAACCTACAGGAGTCGAAAATGAAGTAGGTCCAGGTATGGTATGATCAAGCTCTGTCGTGAGCCGGTGCTTGAACCGTGGTTGAGGCTGCCGATGCCTCTCACATTAGTGAAAAGACCTCCCGGCCGCTAAAAATCAGGCTAGGCTTGCGAGCCCGCCTTCCCTAATGAGAAAGAAAACTAGAACTATTATAGCCTTGACTATAAGCTGGGAACTCTTTATGACTAAAGAAAAAAAGGAAGCAAAGCTATATTTCGATCCAAGCCCTAGGTTTGGCTCACGCCCGGAAACCGATAGTACAAGGGTCGGTGGAGGGGACCCTGAGACCTATGGGATGAGATTCTAAGGAGGACTGAGAAGGCAAGACGGATATCAAAGGATTCTCTTCGGTCAGGGCTTATATAGGCTCTTCAAGAATGGTATCGATGCACTGCTCTCAGGCGAGATTGAACACGAAAAAGGTGCATCAAGGCGTGAATAAGGAAGAAGTCACCTTTGTCGGTTTTCAAATTGAGGACCAACTGTGCTCCGAAAGTGAGAGAAGAGATCTGACTCACCGACATCCACATCAAGAGAAACAGACGAAGCAGCTCAAGCAGAGCTAGAAACGGAAGCCGAAGCAGCATCTTCTTCCTTTTTCCATACAGAGAAAGGTGCCTTCGCTTATAAGGCCTTTATTTTCTTTCTTTTATTTGATCACAGGATTCCTTAGAAGAAATTGGAAGAAAACCGTAGCGAAACGGTTGAACCTTAGCGAAGTATTTTTGGTTCATTACAACCTGATCCTATTCAGAATCGGAGAATAGGAACAATAGGAACGAAGTAGCTCGCCTAAAGAAGAACTACAATGATTCTTTACTTCGATCAAGAAAGAGCTTTCTCAATAGAGTTGCTTACTACGAAAAGAAAGATGCCCCACTAGTCTGATTAGATGAATCACTAGCCCTTACTCTCAGTCACTGATTCAAGAACGAATACCGAGACAGCCGTTCCCTTGCCTGATGGCTTTACATCGCTAAAGAATCTGTAATGGACAGCAAGAACTCTGAATCAAGAAAAGTACCAAATCGATTGGAAATGTACGCTCCTGTGGGAGTCGAACCCACCGCATAGGTGCCTTGTTCTACCGAGAGATGAACTAAGGAGCGGCAACCCCTACATCAGTTCTTTGTACCGCCCAGAAGGGCACGAGAGAAAAAACTAAACCAATAAAAGATCAGACGAGACGGAATTGGTAACGTGAACGTCTTTTCGTCTTCTTGCCTGAGTTTCATATAAAAAAAACCTGGCTTTCCAAAAAAAGAAGTACTGATTGAGACAGGCTTTCCCTTTTCTGATGGCTATCCCTAGTCTATTTATTACTTACAGAATTTCTTGTCTACTGGCTGGAAACTTGAAAGGCTTACCACTGGATCGAAGGCAGAAGAACTTTTAGGATTGGCTAGAGGGGAACTATGAACTACTCCCCCAATCCCATTGGCTGCACGGGAACCCGATGTTATTAGAAAGTCTTCATTCATTCTGAATCTTTTAGAATATCGCTTATTACGGGTATCTTTAAAATTCAATTTACTATATATGTTTCTTTCCATATGAGCTATTCCCTTTGCTTTCAATCTGTCTTGTGCCACTCCAGCTTTCACTCAAGCCATTCTTTGCCTGTCGACCCTCACTCTTCCTCTTGCTTCCTTAGTCTCGAGCATAAAGAAGGCACCGAAAAACAGGTGGGAAAGGAAAGGTATACTTTTCACAGCCGACAAGCTTTCATTTAAGCCCTAAAGAACTAGCTTCCTGGCGGACTTACTCACTCGATCGCCGGCTTTCAGAGGATTCCCCCACTTAAGAATAAAGGGGCATAGACTACGAAAGGGCTACGTTCACTTGATGAACGGTAAAAGGTATTCTATTACATAACGAGACGAGCGGAATACAATACTATAGAGCTTTCCGAAAGTTTGAGCTGAAATTCCAGGGTAATCGCGCCCTTTACTCTATCAAGCTATTGGAATTGGCTGGAACTTTCTATACCAAAAAGGGACGGGCTAGGGGGAGGTTTGATGCAATAGAGATCTTTCATAGATGGATCCCGATATGATCTTATTGATACGAGAATTCCGACTGCCTCAAAGGGCTTTGAGACTGAGACTGATGCATGCACTCTTTTCTTTATCCGTTGAATGATTACACTAGCATCAATCCGCCTTCTTTCGGCTCCTGTTTATGAAAGCCTGAGGTTCCATTTCATTTGGAGAGCTATTGGATGAACGAATTCTATAGGAAAGAAAGAAGAGTTCTGAGATTGGATCACAGACATAGTGGGCGGTTCTTTTCTAAAAAGAAACCCAATTTCATTGATATACGCACTGGTATGAGAAAGCACGAAAAGGTAATGACGAGCGTAGAAGCGAAAGAACAACCTGGTTTGAAACGGAAATCTTTTAGCAGGGGAAGGAGTTCGGCAAGACGACCAAGAATAAGAAAGGGCTTTTTCCTTTACGCGGGGGCGATTTTGAAAGACTTCTATCCTCTTTATTTCGATCACCTCTTGGGGCGCATTCCAATCTTCTTCCAGCGATAGACTGGATTTTTTCATCTTTTTCTCGTCTTGTAGTTGTAGCAGTTATAGTAACAAAATAACAAGATTGCACAACCATCTTGTCTTGGCTTGGGCCAAGCATTGGAAATTGTTCGTTCATAAGAACAACCCTCCTCTAACGAATAAGAAAGAACCCTTTTCTATCGAGTTCACCACCTGATAACTCCACAGTTACACTTACTTGTTCGACACTGGATTTTTATCCCTTATAAAGGGAACATCAGCTCTCACAATCCCGTATCCGTCTAACAAAACCACTAATAAAGTTTTAGGGTAGGCGCAAAAACAGCATTCCCTTCTAAATCTCTCAAGATAGGGTGTCCTAATAACCACCCGACAGCTATGAAATCTCCGTTGTCCATTGATCCCGCTCTGAAGAATCCTCCCTTCGCCGGAGCGATGTCATCAGAAAAAACTTGTTTCTCGGTTTAGACTAAGCTTCCGATATAAGAATAGTTGATTGATGTTGAGATATCTTCATTGGATTGGAACAGCTGTTTTGATAGGATTTGGATTTCTCGTGGGTTACCGAGATCGCTTCCTGGATGGAAGTCGGGAATGAATCGGAGAGATCTGCAAACCAATGAATGGTGAAAGAGGTAGCTAGAAAAGCTAGCACAACTAGCCGATGTTCGTTTGACGGATGCCGGGCACTTGCTAACGAACGGAAACCAAACTGAACAGTGAAAGATCTTGGGGGTTTAGCCTGCGAGCGAATGGAAGAAAAATAGACATACGGAGCGATCTCCTCCACACGTCATCTGAGGGCGTTTGACTCTCTTCCCAATAGTAGACTATTCAAACCTCAGAGTCTTCGGATGCACGTGCTTTGTGAACATTCCATCTCCTGCACAAGACAAACTCAGCTGTGAAGGAATGAATGGGAATGGGCTTGTCGGCTGTGAAGACTATCATCTGTAGGCGAGCGAAGCAAAGCCCTAGTTCAATCTAGAGGCCGTCACGAAGGGATCCCTCGGGTCAACAAGCAAGGGATGAGCGCTTTGTTGCTAAAGCGCATACGTTTTCTTGCTGGGTAATTTAGAAGAAAGTTTTTGTGTTGTTGATTCCTAGGTGTTGTGCTTTTTCCCCTATGCCGCCTATTGGTACTAGTGGAGTAGGATTGGCCTGTAATACAGAACCTATAGGTGGTGTAACCTTTCGCTCAATACTCAAATCTACAATTGAAGCATCTGAGGTTGCATCAATCGAGGATACACGACATAAGGAATTGTTAGATCTCCAAACTGAACCTCACCTTCACCAGGTTTCTTTTACTAATTTGGTTCTCTCTATGCGAACCACCCCTCTTTCTCGTAAGACTGAGGTGTAGGGCTAAAAAAAACAAGAAAAAAGAGTCAAATCGCACCATCTCTAAATGCCCTTTTTTCTCTTGTCGGAATTCTTAAATAAAAATATTGGCTACAATTGAAGATCAAGAAAATTTCCATTTATACGGGATCTAGGCATAATTAGCAACCCATTCTATATAGAATGATTGATTTTCATTACTTCACAAAATAACATAAAAACTAATTCTATTCTTATAAATAGATCCATATGTTCTAAATGGATAAGAGAGATATGGGCTTTCCGCCCAGCTCAAATTGTCTCCTTTTCCTTCTGTTTGGACAAGGAGAGATATGAAATATTTGACTAAGATTGGATTTCATTCCACTTTCCTATTTCTCAACAACAACTTCTCTCATCAGCTATTTCGCGTTTTCAAAGTCATTAATTGTCCTATACCCTATTTTCTATTTCGATTGTATGGCGTAGCGTACGTTATACAAACAGAATTCTAGGGTTATTATATTATGGAATAAGAAGAATTCTTCCATTCTTTTTCTCTTTGGAGAAAAACCAAACTAAAACTTTTCGAGTTAGCGGAATTCCTAGTAAAAAAATCCTGGATTCTTCCACTTAGATGAAATAGCTTAGATGAAATAGTAAGTAATAGTTCCGCTCGTATCCATGGAAATGGGAAAGGAATTATTCCAATAGAACCATGGAACCCCCGAGCGGTTGTGGTTGTACCTGTACTTGCAGGGATACGAAAACTCGCTATTCACTCAGTTTCTGGTCAATAATAAGATTATGTAGGAGAGATGGCCGAGCGGTTCAAGGCGTAGCATTGGAACTGCTATGTAGGCTTTTGTTTACCGAGGGTTCGAATCCACCACTTATTCCTTCCCACCCACAAGGGGGTGTCAAGCAGCTCAGGAGGCGCCAACCCCACAACCACAAGTAGAAGGAGTTCCAGGTGCGGCGTCCAGATCAGGGACTAGTGGCCCGTCCTGTTCAGATGTAAAGGAAAGATGCAAAACTTTTCTCAAACAGTGTGGAAAGGGCCCCATACGTCAAAGCCAGATAAAGAATCTCCAACAAGATTTGAAATTGGATCGTTCAAGTCCAAAGGATAGAGAAAAAATCCTATCCATCATGGTTACCAGAAGATTTTTCATCGAGACAAAACGCTGCTAACGCTGTAGTATTGGAATATTGGGACTACTGCGAGCTGGAAAAAAAGAAAAACCTTCTGTCGACTAGAGTTTGATGTCGATTTATCCACACTTCCATGACTTCTAGAGGAAAGCTAACTGCTTGCTGGCTGGGAGCTGTATGAGCGGTAACGTCCACGTACGGCTCCGTGAGAAGGTGGACGGAAATGGCCTTGTTGTACCTCACTCCCGTCTTCAATGGGGTCTGCTCTTTTTTTTTTGGGAGAGTATGCCAATATGATCTTAATGAGGTGCGGGGCTTTGCATCTGACATTCGTTGGGCTTTCCTCTGCGGGAGCCTGCGTCCCGGCCTTTTTGTGCAATAAACCCCTCCGGCCGAAGACTAGTGATAGGTGGTCCCGCGGAGCTTTCGGAGAAGGGTAGCCTAGTGTGTAAGCACAGCAATGAACCGCGGCGAACCCTCAGATGACCCTTCTAAGATAAGGGGGGAGATCCTCAGTAGTGGTGACCCTTTGACTCTTCCATTGACTTATATATGTACCGAATGCTCATACGGGAAAGTGAACTCCTGGGTCTGGAACCAGGGGGGTTGCTCCGAGAAAAAATCCTTTCTTTCTCGTCCACTCTAGGGGGTGCGGACACACCTGCGCGGATTACAGGTGACGGTTACAAGAATGGCGGGGAAGTGAAGAGTACCCGACGACATTCAGGGATGAATGTAGACCCATCGGGCAGGGATAATCATTCCGGTCCTGGGAGAGGTGGCGACACCAGTCTAAGCTGAGGGAAGCCAGCCAATTGAGTCACTGAAACGACCACAGGAGGCGCGCCCTAAGCCCAGCTTCTCGGAGCTGCTATTGCGAAATACGGCTTCCTTAATATCCAAATTTCAACAAGGGGGCTGCTCGCCTTCATAGAAAGGCGACCGGGCCCTAGATTAGATGTTCGCCTTTTTATAGAATAGAAAGAGAAGGTAAAGGTGGGCTTTATTGGTAATGGCTGAGGTCCATGAAAGAGAATCGCTGGAGCACATCAAGCGGGCAGAAGAATGAGATGGCTGATACACAGATATGGGTTTTATTGGCCAAACAGTCATAAAAATTCCGTCCATAGACAGTGAAATCATCCATGAAGACCTCCATGATTTTATCAATAAAATCTGTGAAGATAGACATGACACATCGCTGAAAAGTCCCTGGGGCATTACAGAGACCAAATGGCAACCGTCGGTAAGCAAATGTACCATAAGGACAGGTAAATGTTGTCTTATCCTGGTCCGACGGATGTATCGGAATCTGCGGGAAGCCTGAGTACCCATCGAGGTAGCAGAAATAAGAATGACATGCTAACCTCTCAAGCATCTGATCAATAAAAGGCAAAGGAAAGTGATCCTTCCGGGCGGCCTTGTTAAGCTTGCGATAATCTGTACACATGCGCCAACCGGTGACAGTCCTAGTGGGAATCATTTGACCTTTCTCATTTGCTAAAACAGTCATGCCTCCTTTCTTGGGTACAATATGAATTGGACTGACCCACTGACTGTCAGAGATAGGATAAATGATGTTAGCACCAAGAAGCTTCAATACCTCTTTCTTTACAACTTCTTGCAAATGAGGATTAAGCCTACGCTGGTGCTCACGCGTCGGCTTAACATCATCCTCGAGAAAGATTCGATGCATGCAGACTGTAGGGCTGATACCCTTCATATCATCTATAGAATATCCTATGACAGCTCGATATCGACGAAGAATTTCAAGAAGACGGTCAATCTCCATAGGAGTCAGACGAGAACTCACAATAACAGGATATGTATTATCAGATCCAAGCCCTTTGAAACTCATATCTCAAATGCTCGGGAAGAGGTTTCAGATCTACCTTAGGAGCTGAAGATGTATAATATAAGATCATAAGTAAGAGAAGCCTCCTGAGAAGAATCAATTAGAGCTACAGGAGATGGATCAATAGAAGTATGCTCATTATAAAGAATAGACTTCTCATCCTCCAATGCTGACACATCCTCTGAACTCAAATATGTCTCAGTAACACACTCATCAATCACATCAATGGTGAAACACAGGTCTGGACAGTGAGGAAGGTGAGTTGGATGCCTCATGTCAAATGATACTTTCTCCTCACCAAATTGAAGCGTGAGCTTAGCATCTTTCACATCGATGACAGCCCCTGCAGTAGCGGGTCTCCCAAAACTCAAATAATAGGCTCGCTCTTATCCTCTATCTCCAAGACAACAAAATCAACTGGAAATGCGAAGTTACCAACTATCCAGGGACATCAACCAAAATGCCTGCCTGATGGCGATAAGTGCGATCAGCAAGCTGGAGAGTCATGGTAGTCGGCCGTACATCACCCAAAGGTAGTGCCTCGCAGACAGAGAGGGGAATCACACTCACACTAGAGCCAAGATCACATAAAGCACGGAAACTTTTAGATCCTATCAAGCATGGAATACAGAAACTGCCTGGATCATCTAACTTGGGAGGTCTCTTATTTTGAATGACTGCACTGCATTCCTTAGTAAGAGTAACCACTTCTGGCTCGTTAATGTTTCGCTTCTTTGTGAGCAGCTCCTTAAAGGACTTTGCATACATCGGAACATGTAAGACAGCATCAAGGATGGGGATGGTAATCTGCACATCTTTCATCATCTCCAGAAACTTAGCAAACTGCTTGTCTTCACTTGACTTCTCAAACCGTTCTGGAAATGGAAGCTTCGGCTTGGCAGGTGGAACTGAAGTCGAACTGATTGATGATGGATCATTAGGAGCTATAGCAGGTGGTGTAGAAGAACTAGGCTGTCCAGCAGTAGTAGTAGTGGACTGCTGAGGTACCTGCTGGTCCTGTGGAGAAGCCATTGGCTGGCTAGGCCGGAAGGCAGGTGGTACATACAACGGTGGCGTTGGGAGAAGAGGATCAGTTGTAGTCTTGCCACTCCGAGTAGTAATGGCTCCACAATGACCACGAGGGTTAACTTCAGGTTGAGCAGGAAGTCTCCCTTGAGTGCTTGCAGATGGTTGTGAGGCTACCAAGCTATCCATACGAGTGGTCAATGTTTGCATAGAATCCCTGACACCAAATATTATCAGTCCTTTGGAATAGAATACCTGTCTGCACCTGCAGCAGCAAGATCTAGTTTGACTAAGGCGGCTTCCATTCCTTATTCGTCAGCGGTTGGATACTTGATATACGCTATGGTATGTACTCGGCCAACCATGAGAGTGTTAATCAACTCCACCTGGAGGAAGTGTCAAAGGCGTCTGTCTATCAGTTATCGATAGATCGAACAAACCTAAAGTAAAGGATCTGGTGGTTGTGTAATTGTAAGATTACTGATCATGGGATACGGATCTAGTTCCTGGCTCTGCCTACGCAGAGCTGAGTCGGATAGTCTTGAAGAGATGTCTTGGAATGTTTGATGGCCGTGAAAGTAAGAATTCTTTTATTTAGCCAGAATTCGCCTACTTTACTTTAGAGGACTAGCTCTTCCTATTGGACTCGTGGGATTGGAGACAGCACAACCTCAGGTTCACTATCTTCTTTAGAGTCCTTAGACTATGGATATGATATGACGATTGTCAGCTAACTTCACTAACCAATGGCACTATTTCGCACACAAGACATTCTAGCCTTGTGATCTCGAACACTACTTATGATAATAAGAAATCCAAAGTATTTAGTGGGTCAGGCGACACCCAGATTTGAACTGGGGATAAAGGATTTGCAGTCCCCTGCCTTACCGCTTGGCCATGCCGCCAAATCCGATTCTAAATCGAGATAAATCTTATTCATCCATTTACTATACTAATTATTTTTCATAGGAGGGGATTACTAAACCTTTTTTTCTTTTTTTTTAGATCGTCGAATCCCTTTGTACTTATCCCTTTCCAATCCCTTTTAATAAATTCATTCCTTTCCTGTTTTTTATTGGACCCAGTTTTATTCTCTTCGATTGATTGTATCTCAAAACACACACTGCTTAAATACCTTCTCTTTCTATTGAAAAGAGAAAGGATTTCCAGTCACAGACTGATAAATTTAGGACAAATTGGAACCATTAACTATATTATTTGTTATTATTTGTTATATTATTTGTTATTTTTAGATTTTCTATTTGTTAGTAGTGAACGGTTCTAAAATGGGTATTGTATCCCCGTTTCCTTAATGGCATAACAAAATCAAATTGATTTACGGCTAATCAGTATCTATTATAAAAAATAGAAAATTATGATATTGATATAGTGTGACCTGACCCCTGTTGCTCCAAGTGAAATTCAGTCTAGGGTTCTTAAAGATATTCTCCATTTTTCCCTTTCCCTACAAAAAAAAAGTATAGTCTGAAGGCTAGCTCGCACCATTCCTCGCTTATGATAATCTAAGGCCAAAAAGAAAGAAGGCTCACACCATAATAATACATACCCTTTTTCCTCAATCGTCAAGGTCGTGGATTTGGATCGATTTCGGTTTTACGGGCTTCATACATTGTGAAGAAAAGTACTCGGCATTGGAAAGCATCACGTTCTGGCCATACACAAAAGAAGTCGGTGGAAGGTATGGAATTTTTCGGCTGAAGGTCAGAAAGAAAGTAATCGCTAGTGCTCTCGGTTCCAGCAACGAGTCTTCTCTCTGAGAATTAAGGAAAACAAACTAACCTTGTCTGTCTATGTTCACCTTGACATGAAAGACTCTTTTCCTAACCTGACTGTTCTACCTGGCTAGTTCACTTGTCTATGAGTGTCCGAACAGCTTCAGATCCTTCCAAGGCACAGAGGTTCTCTCTCCATTCACTTTGAGCTGGGTTTCTTGTGATCTTTGTAGTAGTTTTTCCGTCCAATTTTATGGTAAATTCAGTCTTACACAGCTGTCCCCAAGGATGTCCATTCCATTCGACAGGGACTCCCTCTCGCATTCGATCTCCCTCCTTTCCCTGAAAGAGTCGAGGTCTCTCTGCTCTGGACTTCTCTTTTGCCTCTCTCCCAGATTCAGAAAAAGGGAGGAAGAGGGCCTCTCGACGGGAGTGATTCCCCGAAAAGAGATCGTTCCCAGCATCCTCGAGTTCGTAGTCAAACTCACCTTCATCCACCTTTCATGGACTGGCGCGGGCAAGCGCCGATGTCTGGAGCAGGAGATGGAAGCTTGGGTTGAGGAGGCTGTCAACGAGTCATCAAAGGCGATAGATTGGTTATATTCGGATTCGTTTGCTTTTTCTTTTTTTTTTTTGTTGTGAGAGGTCTGAGTCCACAGCTAGGGAAGAGTCGTCAGATGACAATTGAAGTAGGGGTCTGCCTCTTTCAAAGGGAAGCAAGAGTCTCATAGGGAAGGAGATCCTGCACAGACCAATCCCAATCTGGAAGAGAGTCTTGTTGTCAATGAAAGCAATGAGACTATGTCACATATCTGCCTATCTCGTGTTGTGAGCTATAAAGTACCCACCAGGGGGTGGACCAAGAAAGAGGCAGGCGATTGGGTCCTTCCCATCCTCTGTGATGTCAGTCTCTTTGTCATTCTTTCACTCTTGCTGAGTAGCGAAGTGAGCATACTCAAGATCCAATTCATCAATCATTTGAGTTGGTACGAACATAGGAATCCAGACTCCGCTCGATTCGATCTTCAGTTTCGACTTTCATCAGTCAGGAAAAAGAAGAAGGACCCACTTATTCCACTCAGAGAGACCGAACCAGGCAACAAAAAGGCTGAAGGAAGTTCTCTTTCCATTCCAACTAAACTAAGTGAAAAAAGGGGAAGAGCAAAACAGAAACACAGGAACAAAGAAACTATGTCCAAACCAACGAGTCCTTTGGTCGACTCTAAAGAATGTATCGGGAGTTGGGAGTTAGCCGTCTCATAGGAGTGATAGCTGGGTTTTTCACGGAGTTTCTTCGTACGATTGAAAAAAGAGTGCTCTAGGTCGGAGAAAACAAGAAGAAGATTGTTCACCAGTCTGTCTCCCAACCTCTTTAAAGCAGCTACCTACTGTGATCTGGTCTTGGGACAGCATTGGCACCTCCGTTTGCTGGATCTTCTAGGCACTCTAAAGCGCTTCCACGAGAGACAGATGGACTTTGAGAGTTATAGACGGAGAAGAGCCTTTAGAGGATCCAAGAGTGATTCCTCAATAAAACAAATGGGATTTTGAGGGAGGGCTGAACGTGATGTACTGAAGGGTTCGCTTTCGCTGATCGGCGCCAGTCTTTCCTGCTGTGAATTTCCCAGGTCGAGAGGGGCCTTTTCCTTCTACTTTACTGAAGCCATTCACCAATGATTGGATCACTCAAAGCCAAAGACCAATTCCTTCCTTTTAGGTGGTCTAGGTGGCTGGGATACTATGCCCTTATTTTTAAAGGCTCAAAGCCGAGTTCTTTGAAGGAAGCAAAAGAACCCATGTGTCTCGGATGAAGTCTACCCTCTTTTTTTTGCCGGGAAGAAGAATGAGATCCAACTCAAAGTCAAGGAAAGCGGCCTAGACCACTGACTTTTGATGGAAGGCTTCTGAACATGGATTGGTCTGATAAAGCCTATTTTCAGCGAATCAAATATTTTCTGAGAGCACTAGACCTTCTCTCTTTCAGGATTGATTCCCACTCACTGCCTAGCAGGCTTGGCCCATGAGACCTATTGTCTTATTGTCCTGGCTCACTTCACTACTTTGGAGGATGGGTTTTTCCCCTTTTTGGTTCGCAAACGCTCTAACCCATCGAGAAGCTCCATCCAAATTGGAGTTGATGTGAGCACTTCCCCAGAGGCGGAGGCTGAGTCTACAAAAGAAAGGGTGGGAGCATAAAATGTAGGTGAGTCAATTGCGTGTGGCCTTCAAGTATTTCGTATTGTAACAATATTCAATCGGCATCCAAACAAAGGTGCATGTACGGTTCCTAAGGGATACAATTTTGTCCTAATCAACCAACTTCATCGAGAAAGATTAAATAAGTTGATAGCGCGATCTCGTACTAACACATACTCTCTAAATATTGAAGAACTTGCATGCGGCCTTCAAGCCACAACCGCGGTATGAGTTCTGATCTCAGACTTTGTTTGGGGGCTGCTTGCCCCTTCGCGTCGACAAGGAAACTGTGGACGACAATGGGTTTAGTTTAGAATTAGAATAGAACGAGGACTCTATCGAACAAATAGAGAAAAGGGCAGAAAGGGGAAAAAGTAAAGTCTAACGACATATGGCACGAAAAGGAAATCCAATTTCGGTAAGACTTGATCTGAATCGTAGTTCAGATCCAAGTCGGTTCAGTGAGGGCGACCGCGAAAGTCACCGAATGGGTTCGGTCCGTCTTTTCCTGATCTTTGTTTGTCCCCCCAGGCGTGAGAGGACGTTGCAGATGTCCGGGACGGACACGACTTCTTCTAACGCTAGAAGACCACAGGAAGAAACCCGGGACCAGAGCATGTCGTGAAAGACGCACACGGGGCGGGCGTGCTTCGACCGTGTCTCCGGGGCACAGTTGAATGTAGATATCATGAACGCGAGGATAAGGATACCAGGCCGAGAAACCCGGGCAAGTACTCCCCTAATGTGCCGATCGCTAGCGCATCCAGGGCCCCGGCGCCCAGCTCCGCTGGAGAGGCCGTCACTGATCTGAAAAGTGCGTCTGCGGTTCGGATAGACTGATTCTGCGAACGCCTAGCCCCAGGAATCAATAAAAAAACAAGTGCTAAGTTTCATTTCAGATCAGTGAATAAACCAAAAAAAGAGACCTTTATCGCTCGGCGCCGCACTATGCTCCGCTTCAACAAATGAGAGTTTTCGGTGGAACCGGTGAACCACGCGAGCTGGTTAGATGCGTGGGGCAGAGGGCTCGTAGTACCTGATAGCGCAGCTATGCAGTGGAAGGGAAGGAGCCTAAATCGACCCCCTTCTTTCTTTTTTTTTCAAAGACACAAAAGCACAGTACAAAGAGATTGGACTCTCGGATGAGACTAAGCAGCTACCGTTCCGACGCGCCCCTGACCCTATCTTGATTAAAAAACAGAAAACCCTCTCTAAGGTGGAGCCTAGTTGAAGCTGTCATTCAAAGAAAAAATGGGAATCTAAATCCACTTTTAGGGATATAGATGAAGTCTCTCTCAGTAAAGAGAGTTGTAGATTCATAGAAGAGGATCAGAGTACGCGCGCTACAAAAGGCAGTTAGCCAATGAAAGTAAGTGGAAAGAATATAGTACTTTTGTACTGACCCCTCTAGGGCCCCCGGTTGTTTTGGCGCGCCCTACCCCAACGCCAACGTTAGACTATTGCCTTTTTAGCCTACGCTTGCTGCTTGCAGCATGGATTCGATAGATCTATCGAATCCGTGCTTCCCCCGCCCCGAAGCGAGACTCTATCCAGATCTCAAAGAATAACGAGCTAGGCGGCCGGCGGGTAAAGAAAGGGGGCAGGCCGGCCGGTCGGGGCCTTGGCGATACGTTCTTCTTTCGAAGCGTTTTGCCAATAGAGCGAGGGCGTCCTTCTGTTCTGGGGTGGAGCGTTTACTTGAAAATGACAACCGCCTGTTCCAGCAGCGGGGGCCTTGCACGAAAGCAAACCGCCCGATTAAGTAGCAGTTGCTTCGCTGATGGGCCCAGTGAGGGGGGCATTGTCCCTCAGTTCTTACCAACCTCAGGTGTGTAATCGACATCTAACTTATTATCTTCTTTTTTCATGCAAGCCTGACCTCAGCTGTCCATTTCTTATTCATTCAGGGCGCCCTAGTGGACTTGGCGGTGCTCCTTTCTCAAACCAGAACAACTCAGAACGTTAGGGAAAATAAGGGAAGACCACCTGAGCGAACCGACCGAAGGGACTTTACTTATCCGAACCGAACGTTAGCGGCTTAAGCTAAGCCTATCACAAGCTGCGTTGCTGCTTGATCGGCGGGGAGGAAGATCTCAAAGTATGGGGCAAAGGATCAAGCGCTTTGACTTTGCTTTGTCCCCCGGGATCCACCACAGGTTGGGTTTGAGAGCCGTGTGATGGGTGACTATCTAGCACGGTTCAGAGAGCACGTGTATGTAGTCTGCGCTGGTGAATGGAAGCCCCCGCCGCAAAAAAGAAGCGGCTCTTCCCACGGCTCTGTCACCATTGACTCTATTTATTATTATGGTAAATCATTGTATCAAGATGTCAATCTTAGATCTTATTTCAGTTCGATACGTCCACCTACGAGACTCACCTTTGGCTTTCGTCTCGGTAGGTGTATTATTCTACATTTTCCCAAAAGGACATTCATTCATTTCTTTCTTCCCCGTCGAACACTACGACTAAAACGACGCGACAAATCAAGACCCGGAAAGGATAAGGGCCGGTGGTGGGCATTTGGGAAAGTCGGGCCGATCGGGTGTCTTCATTCAAGCGAGGGTACAGAGGAAGAACGAAACGAAGTGAGAGGCCGGGGGGCAGGGAAAAGAGTTGAGTCAATCGACCGGGAGAAGCAAAACGAAATCAGGATTTGGCCGAAAAAGATGCAACGTTATGGATACCATGACCGATCACCATCGAGAAAGAAGAATTTTTCTAAATCAATTCGGGTGAGCGGGGCCTTCAAGCATCCGAAATACGCCGGGGTTGTAAATGACATAGCCTTCCTGATAGAAAATGACGACTCCTTCAGAAAAACTAAGTTATTCAAGTTCTTTTTACCAAAGAAGTCCCGCTCCGCCGGCCCGACGAGTCATCCACTAAAAAGGACCCTCCCCGCTGTGCGCCCCTCCTTGAATTATTCGGTCATGCAATACTTTTTTAATACAAAGAACAAAATGCATTTCGACCCCGTCGTAGTTCTCAATCATTTCGTGGCACCGGGTGTGGCTGAACCATCTACGATGGGGGGAGCGAAGGGAGGAAGCTTAGATAAGAGAATACGCTCTCGCATCGCTTTTTTTGTAGAAAGCTCGACCAGCGAGAAAAAGTGTTTGGCCCGAGCCAGGTTGATCCACTTCATTCGCCAAGCGAATGATCTTCGCTTCGCGGGAACAACAAAAACCACCATCTCGCTCTTTCCTTTCTTCGGTGCTACCTTTTTTTTTCCAAGGGATGGGGTTGGGGTGTATAATAACCCTTTTTTTGAGTATGCCCGGGAACAACTCCTAGGTCAATTAAGGAGAAAATGTAGGAACCTCATGGGTAAGGATAAGGTAATGGAATTGATAGAGAAATTCATAGACCTAGGTAGGATAGGCAAATTGATAAAGGGAATAGAGATGATGATAGAGATCATACTGAGAAAGAGGATAATTCCTTACGGGTACAACTCTTATTTGAACGAAGTGCAAAAAATGCGATCTTTTTTGTCTAATAGAACAAACACTAATACCTTAATTGAGTCGGTAAAGATAAAATCAGTTTATCAAAGTGCTTCTCTGATTGCTCAAGACATCTCTTTTCAACTGAGGAACAATCCAATCTCATTTCGTTCCATTTTTAGTCAAATAGTGAAGGATATTCCTTTAATAATGCCAAAAGGGGTGGAGGGGATACGTATTTGTTGTTCTGGTCGATTAGGGGGTGCGGAAATAGCTAGAACTGAATGCGGAAAGTATGGAAAAACATCTTGTAATGTATTTAATCAGAAAATCGATTATGCTCCTGCGGAAGTATCTACTCGTAACGGAATTTCAGGTGTCAAAGTGCGGATCTCATATAGTCAAAATAAGAAAGGACGTGCTATATCCGAAACGTACGAAATATAGTAAATATAGTAAATGCAGATGTAGTAGGGGTCGCGAACCAGATGGTACACAACTTGGTTTTGGAAGATATGGCACCAAAAGTTGTAGAGCTGGTCGTCTTTCATATCGAGCCATTGAAGCAGCGCGTCGGGCTACAATCGGACAATTCCATCGTGCTATGAGCGGACAATTCCGAAGAAATTGTAAGATATGGGTAAGAGTTCTCGCAGATCTTCCTATTACGGGGAAACCCGCAGAAGTTCGAATGGGAAGAGGAAAAGGAAATCCTACGGGTTGGATTGCTCGTGTGTCCACGGGACAAATCCCATTTGAAATGGATGGTGTGAGTTTGTCAAATGCTCGACAAGCCGCTAGATTAGCGGCGCATAAACCATGTTCGTCAACCAAGTTTGTTCAGTGGTCGTAACGTAATTGGTTAGTGGGGAAAAACCGGGCCGGGACTCAAAAGAATTTGGCGAAGTGTTTGTTCCTGAACGAGGGAAGTGGAAAGACAAAGAGGGATAGGGAGCTCGCCTCCTTCTTTTTTGTAATCGCCGAAATGGAAATTGTACGATGACCCTTCTTGTTCCAGGCATACGACCCTGAGACGTGACGGTGTCACTTTTCCGGCCCGGTAAAGTGAAAGTTATATAAATAAGAATAAGAAAGAGAAGCGTGTTAAGCAAAATCAAGGAGTTGAATTATCTCAGTCTCGGTGCCTGATCTATCTGCTAGATTGGGTTATAGCACTATCCAACATCCCGGTAGGGGGACTGTCTGGAAGGAGGTTGGACTGAAGCCCCTCCGTTGATTGAAGTAGGTCAGCCTCAACAAGGAATCCTGTTTTATTGGGAGCCTTTTTCCGGGATTGGATTTCACTCATTTAGTGCTTGGGATGCGGACAGGCGTGGAAGATGAACATAAGAGAGCTCCGCCCTTGCCTTGCACCGGTGAACAAAAGAAAGAAAGGAGACAAGGTCGGAACTAAGACTAAGACGTCAATAGCTTATTTTAAGTGACGTATTCCTGTCGGGAACAGCGAGCAAGGATAAAATGAGAGTATGAGCCCACACCCATATAGAAATCAGTCATATGCCTGATAGTCGTTATCTATTCTTTCTCAATGATAGTATTATTACCCGAAAACGATATGTACAGAGGAAGCTAGTTCTGTACTCTAGTTCTGTCCCCAAGGCCGCGAGTGAAGCCCTTCTCCAGTATGGTAAAGTGAAACCGCTTCGGAGTTTATGGTTCGAAAGAAAGAGAGAGGAAAGCACTTATAAAGCGGTGGGCTCTTATAGTAAACAAGAGTTCCGTTAAGCTCTGGGACTCTGGGCAAGATAGCTGTAGTTTTGAAAACGTAAATTGACCGAAGTTTGTCTTGACTTTCCCCTATTCTACGTATACCATCTCCGAGCCTCTCGTTAAATCGAATCAATTGATGAAAGATGCCCGTCCTTGCTAGGCCAGTTAGAAGTTCCTGGGGATGTGATTGACCTAAGAAGCCCGTGTTATCGATAGATGTAAGTTCATAGTTGAAGACAAGGGAGTTTTAGCTTTTTCGTACCTCGCCCCGGTGTCACTGACAGGGGAAGCGCAAGGTTTATTTATCTGTTTTCAACTCGTGAAAGTTATCACTGCTAGCCAGCCTACAAGGAAGATTTGTGGGAAGTAAGTTACAAGACTTCTCCCCAAGCTCTATTTCCGGACCTAGTTCAAGGACAGGAGCTGGGGATTTGGCCAAGCCAGTTGTTGAAGTCGAGTATGAGCTTCTATCCAATCGAAAGAAGAAGCAAAGGCTTTTCGGTAAAGTATCTGTTTTTTAGTGGTCCTTGCATTCACTCCTCCAAGGAGGTGGGAATTCATCCATAGTACGCCTATCTATGGAAAAGTTCTTTTGAAAGATTTCCCCTTCCTTTCTTCTCTACACTTATCCGAATAGGTTGGTGTGCCAGCTTCTTCTCCTGCCATCCCGACCTGTTGGCCATACCGTAGTGTGAGCACCATTATTAGAATTGGAGTATCTCTTTCAAGCACGCACATAATGGACAGCGTGGGAATACCTACAATAGGGACAACCCGTCATAGACCACAGGAATCCATACCCTCGCGGAAAGGAGAGGAAGACTGTCTTCTCGGGGAAGACAGGCTTTCTCGCTCTCGGCACATCTGCGCTAGGGATTTTTCTCTACCTTCTTGCGTTGAGATGCCATCAACTCTTTCCTGGGGAATCAGTTGGCTATGGAAAAGCAAGCTATAGCAGATCGTTGAGTATAGATAAAAAGGAATGGAGTTTCATTAGCTCTCTGCACACATCCAGTATAATACCTTTGCGAGCCCCTACGGAAAGGGGTGCCGTGTTCTCTTTACAATGGGGGTGATCCTCCATCCAGGTTTCCAAAAGACAAGGTTGGTTGTATCTTTTTCTATTGGCAATCCCCAATCCGTTGCTTGTTCGTTACGAACAAAAGAAGCCGATACCAGAAGAGGTGTTTATCCAGCAGAGGTTCGTATCTCTTCCATGTGAGACCAGCGACCTCAGATCATCCCGGACTTATGTGCTGGAATAGCTTCGTTATGAGTTGAAGCAGCCTCAGCTACTATTCCTACTAAGGAGGAGTCGCCTTTTTCAATTCCCTCCCTTTTGCTGCAATCCCATGTTGATGTAACGACTGTAGAGTATTGGCAAGGCTGTAACATTACATTACATGCAGGTCCTAGCCTACGTTCGTTGGTGGTTGACTACCGGGAAAGGGCAGAATAGCAACAGTGAGGAAGCATACCACCCAAAGCAAGACGTGAACAAATATTAACCAGAGCTAACAAAGCTTCAGAGTCCAGATCATACCAGCCAGAACCTGAGGTTCAGATGTTGATACCAGTCTACCTTAAATGCGTTTTGACATATTTTCGATTACCACAAATCAGGTGATTGTAGCTTACCTTCTCCGTGGCTTCAAGATTATGTATGCTATCTCTTTTGCTTTTTTATATCTAATACTATCTACATTCACACGCTTATTCCCAAGTAAAGGAACGAACAAGGAGGGGTGCCCGCCCTCTATGTGTTTGTTCTCTTAGCATTCTAAGACCAAACTAGAAATAGGAAATCTACAGACCTTTTGTGGATCTATACGCGCATACGTTTTTGCTTGGCTTTTTCTTCACTCCGTTTTGTATGGCCAGTACCAATTTCCTATGCTAGCCTTGCTTCCATGTGGATATAGGTAAAGAAGACTACCCCGCCTGAGCATACCCACACTACCTAAATGCCTAGATCTCTCGATGCATCACGGCTTCGAAAGCAAATAAGTAGACAAAGAGTGGCCTAGACACAAACAAGGGGCAAAGCGAAAGGAAGCGCAATCCGGTAAAATAACCAACCTAGGTTTCCCATCACCACTTGCTTGAACAGCTAGAATACATTTATTGAGAAATAAAGGAGAGAAGAAGCCGTGGTTTATGTGGATGCATGATGCTTTCTCAGCGATGACCTGTAAAGGAATTACTCAGGTCCCTCTCTTTTGTATAACCCTCTTCTAGCGATCCTGTATCCCGACGTAGGTACAAACGTGTTCGCGAACAAATTCGTAGAGAAGGGTCCAATAGCCCTCGAATGGAAGAGTTATTAGCGGAATCACCTGAGTAGGGTTTACCTGTTGAATCTAATGCATTAGGGACAGAATCCCAAGACGACGTTGGCGCAGAAGCTGACACAGAAGCAATCTCTGGGTCTCTACCTTTAGATTACCTGGCCATAGAAACACGTTCTGGCGAAGATGAACAAACATCCTCGGGTAAGTAAACTTAGAGCAAAGAGAAAGCGACAACGAGATCATACTTTTCTTGCTTTTGAAGTTCCTTCTACAGGTGTACCGGGCACAGGGGATGTTGCCTCACCTAACTCCTTTATCTCCGGCGGATTCGCATCTATGTCTCTTTGATAAGACTGCCTTGACAAGTCAATAATCAATCACTAGATTTAGGATCACAAGCCGATGCTTCACGTCGAAATGGGTTAGTCTGCATCTGAGAGACCCCGCCTAGCTCTAAAATGGTTTCAACCTTTCCTCAACCGGATAACACAGCATTATGATAGTTTTCTTCGGCTAGAAAAGGAAGACTCATAGTCGCACTGGGAGTGAACGATACAAACGATGAAGCTCCCGAATTGGCATAATTGATGTATAATATAAGAAGAAATAGGATCTGTTGTCCTTGGAACCGGGCGCGGCCCTCTTTCCGCTATTATGAGCGAGTTTTGGGTTAGCCAGAGCGGGCCATTAGGGATAAACAAAGTATGGAAGTAGTTGTGAGGTAATCAGATTGAACAAAGCGTGCTCTCGATGCTCCCCGCAGTTGACTCATTTCCCGACGTTCTTGTTGCTCGAAGCAAGCTCCAAAAGCTGTGCTTAAGGCTGTTGTTGTTCCTGGGCAGGATTCGACTGGCGAGATAGACTACTTTGTTTGCGACTTTCCGTGCTTTACTTTCAACCGCGATGAGGTCAGCGTTTCTTAGCGGATAACGTGTTGAGCTATGCCCAATAATAGTCGTAAGATGAAGTAGCAGATCCTGAACCAGCTTTGGACATAGTTCTTTCTTTTTTTGATTAGAGGAAAGACGGAGGATGCTTGCCTTGCGAATTTGCAAAGGACTAACGAGATTGTTTCTATCGCCAAGATGAGCCGCTTCGGGCTCAGGAGACTATGGTGGTCTATGATCTAATAACTGGTGGTGAGACTGCGGCTCAAGTCCACGTCGTGAGAAAGACTGAGCTATTCTGTACTTTTCTAACCCTTTGAAGGATGAAGATGGCGAAGGCGCGGGCCCATGATAAGGATTCCCAAGCCTACTTGGTCGATTTGGTTGATAACTTTTAGTATGCCTAGGGCGGAGACTTTGCATTTCCATGGGTAGAGCACTACTAGAATGTTAGCCATTCCTATTAGGTTACTGAGCTCAAGTAGGGATTGTAGCTTCGGTGGATAGGACGTTGAAACCCGTCAAGAACAGCTAGTAAAGTGAATGGATCATGAGCCAAATGAGTGAAACAATCCTTCAACAAGAGAAGACAAAAAGTATGACCTTACACTCCTGTGCATTGAATGAATAGAAATAACCAGGATTCGCCGCCAGACGAAAGGAATGAAACATGTTGTGTCTGTTTCAGATCGAGATTGTGATGTGTGATGAACGCAGCTCGGTTCTTCCAATAAGCCAGGCAGGCGAAGGGCTAAAGTGGTAGTCATAAAGCTACCTATGAGGGGTACGTTTTCTGCCATTATGCTGACATATAAGTTATCCAAAGGAGAGTTCGAAAACGCGTATTATATTATAAGTAAAATAGTGGAGTTCGTGGCTACTGCCAAGTTCAAGTTCGTAACCGCTAAAATCACATTTCCATGGAAATGATCAAGAACTTACTTCTTTTGAGATGGCTGTTCCCGAGATCCCACTTTGTGGCTTTTTCCTTCAATACATCATTTGGAAGCTGTCGCATATCTTGTCCTCGGAGACACCTAAGCCCGCCCTTGTGTCACAGCATGTCTTAAAAAGAAGGGTACTAAAGCAAAGTTATGGGTCTAACTACCGGTCATCGACAGAGTCCTCCTAACCAGCTTATAAAAAAGATATGTGAATCAACCAGAACAAAGTGTTAGGGAAGCAGCAAAGGAGCAGTCTTATTCCCTTTAATAGTAGAAATGCGAGGACTGATTCTTGTTATTCGACAGGCTCATCCCTCTATCTACAACAACTCTTATCTCTGGGTTCTGACCCTCCTTCAACTGGGGATGGGGATCAATCTGAAAGCGAATCCCGTTGACCAACTCATTGGGCTCGTGAATCCACCGCTGAAGCTTCGGAATTAGACCTAGGGTCACAAAAACTTTCTCGTTCACTGGAATCTAAAAGTGAATCAAAATGCTTAATGTGGTTGGGGAGGAAAGCTGCTTATAAGTCCTCCTCTTCTCTCGCCAATAGAGTTACAGTCCAGTGTTCTTGAAACAACATACTAGGCAGTTGAGAAAGAATAAAAAAGATTGGTCACCTTAGGGCGGAACTTACGGATTTGAATCGTTTTAGTCAGGAGGATACCCATGCCCAATGGACTGAACACAAACTTAATCTTGTTCTGGTCGTTACAACCTAGTGGTGGGCGCCCTTGCAAAGCGTAGTGCTTCTTTATCCAATTTGGACCCTATACTTTCTTACTTTCTAGCAATTAGGTAGAGCCTCGTCCAGGCTGTTTTAGAACGGAAGTCTCGTAGCGACGGTCAGATCTTCAATAATGAACTCAATGGGATCTTCCACCATAGTATGCTTTCTGCTCCTGAGGTGAGACATTGACAATTGCCCCTTCTTTTTAGTCAACTTCGGGTTCGTCAGGTAGTCACCGCGCTCTCAATTTCTTGGACTTGAATGCCTTGCTTCTTAACCACCTTGAGTAGAGTTGGGGGATACCAGACCATGTGAGGCATCATAAACTTGGGTTTTCTTTTCTGGAAAGTATCGTGCAAGAGAGGATCAAAGCTATCGAAAGTATCAACTGCAACGCCAAACCTTTTGGATTGAGGGTCAGGAGAAAGCAAATCCCTCAAAGAGTTGAAGTTGACAGCCGTCTTTCAAGTGGAGGTGCAACAAAGAAAGCCATCCATCTTAGCAGGAAGTATGTCTATCTACCCTAGGAAGTGAAGATTACAGGTACGAATTCACAAGTAAGGAAGTGCCTAAAGACTAATTGCTGTTTTCAAGGATCGCCGAAGAGCTTGATTCGAGAGCTGGGAATGCAGCATCAGATATCCATTCATTTCATCAGGAAGCACGCCTATCTGTCCAAGAAAGTTAAGATCATAGATTCAAATCGGAGCGGGGCAAGTAAGCGACAGCTTGCAGTTATTGAGAGCAGGGTCCTTAGACAGCATTGCTTGGTTCATCGCAACCACTGTTTGATTCTATGGCTATGTAATCGAGGCTAAAACCCGCTTTTCAATAGGTTGACGATAGATCACAGGCACCTAATTGTTCATTCCGGAGCTCGAGAACGGACGAAAGAACAAGTCGAGCGAAGCCCGATGAAAGGACAATAGAGTAGATTCGCAGACTCAGAGAGATGGGATTGGTACAATCAACACGAGGGTTTGCAGGTCTTTCTTATGGAAGTTTCGACTGGTCATGGATTTCTTTGTCTACAACAGAAACTGGTAATCGCTACCCAGTACCTTCTCTTCGAAAATAGGCACGAATTAACTCGTACATAACATAAAAAGTGATGTTCACTAAGTTAATAGATCGAACGAACTGTTGTGTTGCGAGCGAAAACCAAGAGTTGGGGCTTTTCTAGAGAGGGATGAAGAGAAGTTGTGTGCTCCCTACAAAGCCCGTTAGACCCACTCATGATAGATCACCTTACCTTCGAAGGCAGCCAAACATGCCTTCTCGTTTCACTAAACAGGCCTCTCAATCCGTTTTGACGGTGGTACCCATTCAGCTAGTGCGAAAGCTGTTCCCGTTTCTTCGTGATCCGATCCGATATCAGCGGATACTTGCATTTTACCGGGAAGGGTTGAAACAATGGAATGCAACGCAACAAGAAAACGCGTATGTTAAGTTAAGTTCTCTCTGAAAAGGAAGACGGGGCCCTTAGGGACACAGTAGTACCATTTCCATTGTGCGAAAGGTCGTGTCCTGGTAGCCTCTCTGCTGTAGTAAGTGAACGGTCTCATTGCATCAAACAGTCAATTCTTCCATTTCTTAAATTGTCAAATCGAGATTGTGTGGGTGTTCAGTCTACCGCTCATGTTCATGTTTCGTTATCAAAGGTAAAAAAGACTTACCTTCCTTAGCCTAGATAGAAAGAAAGAAACGTTGCGATTCCGTTGCGTCTTAGCCATTCAACTGATGTGCGGAGAATCGAGTCTATTCAGGAAGAATTGCAGCAATTCTTCAATCCTAACGTTCCGGAAGAATCCAATGAACAACGACGATTACTTAGGATCAGCTTGCGAATTTGCAGCACCGTAGTAGAATCATTACCAACGACAAAGAAAGGGAAGTATCATTGGCCTTGCCTTCGCCGATGGGACAAACGCGGAAGTGTATGCGTTAGAAGGCAACTAGCATTTTGTTTTGTCATTTTAGTGCGTGTTCGAATGTTCTTGTTTTT